GTTGTTAACTTCTCGAGGAATCCCTCATCGTTTGTTTCCATTTCCCGCCAGGAGTTTCGTCTCAAATTCCTTCTTGCTTGTTTGTCCCTCTTCCTTTTTCGAGGGAATCCTTTCAATAACTATTGATAGGCACATACGAGAGGCGGGAGGGACAAATTAAATTTCGATTTTATTCGTTCCCGATGGGCACACAATAAAACAAGGTACTATATAATAATGCTTAGACTAGAAATAATCCTACCAATGTTTAATTGGCATCCATGGCTGAACGGTCAAAGCACCCAACTCATAATTGGCGAATTCACAGGTTCAACTCCTGTTGGATGCAAGAATCTAGAAACTATTAATTAGGCGATTATCTACAAAAAAAATTATTTGAAACCTGGAGCAGGAGAGAGAGAGCTAGTAAACTAGACAGGAAGTTCGTAAGGAAAAAAAATAGAAATAAATAGTTATTTCTATATAAAATATTTATATTAAAAAACAATAGACAAAGTGAGGGGGATACTACGGATAAGCCAAAGATTCAAGTGGTTACTGAAAAATCTATTCGTCTCTTACAGCAGAATCAATATACTTTTGAAGTAGATTCAAAAGTAACTAAAACTGAAATGAAAAATTGGATTGAAGGATTTTTTGATGTTGAAGTAGAAGGTACAACTAGTAGTCGAATAGAAAACAGAAGTAGAAAAATAAAAAACAAGTTAAACATAAAATTCACAAACCACAAGAAAATGATAGTTAAACTAAAGAAAAATTATTTTATTCCATTTTTTCTGAATTAAACTTGAGAATTTATTTTTTTTATTTGCCCCCCCCCCTCATGAAATAAAAAAATTTGTTTAAAAAGGAAAAAGAAATATGGCAGCGTGATCATATGAGGCGGGTACCCGACACCGAGACATCCTAAACCTCACAAAGCCAATCGAATCCAAGCCCTGCAAAAGATTAACTTATGGGAAAATATCTCAAAATGGGCGCAACAATGCGGGAAGAATAACTAGTAGACACAGAGGAGGTGCTCATAAGCGCCTGTACCGCGAAATAGATTTCCGAAGAAACAAATTTGATATTAATGGGAGAGTAGCCAGTGTTGAATACGACCCCAATCGCAACGCATTAATTTGTTTAATCAATTACGCAGATGGTGAAAAGAGATATATCTTACATGCACGTGGAATAAAGGTTGGAGACATCGTAACATCTGGCTCCAACGCATCTATTTCGACAGGAAACACTTTGCCTCTGAGCGCGGGTTGAGTACATGATTTGCGTGTTCGGATATTAATCGATTGGGTTGTAGGATAGACCCACGAACCCGGCACTACTTCTTCAAAGTTGCCAACAACTTTGGAACAAACCTCATTGGGATAACCAACTAGGGACAGCAGCGCGTGCCATAGCTTAATAACAAAGAAAAATACAACAAATTGCGGGGGTAAGATAATATGGAAACGATTAAATTAGTCTCGAAATTAGAAAAAAAAAAGCAAATAAAATTTTTTCCACATATGACATATTGGGTGTGGAGAAGAAAAAAAACCGATTCGGGTTGATGGTCAGAGGCAATACCGAAACTACAAGGTGACTTCCGGGATAGATGCATAAAAATGCAATTATAGAAAGTCGATGCCGAAGAGAAACAGTTTCCTAAGTTATCTCGAACATAAAATAATGTTGACGCAAATCATCAAAATCAACAATTCTGTTGCCAAATTCTTTATAAATACTGAGAAAAAGCCAGATGCAGGCAGAAGGTAGAGAAGCCTAGGATGTGGTAAAAAAAAGGACCATAAATTACTGGCTTACACCTTAACAAAAGTCGAGTCGATTGAATGGACGTCTGTCCTTATCCTTATTAAATTAACGGGACGATCTCTGACTTTTTTTATCACATCCAGAAAGCTGTATGCCTCGAAAAAGGCTTGTACAGTTTGGGAAGAGGTCTTCCCAAACGCTTTCTACCATTACTAAGAATGAAATAGGAAGGTCTACTTCGACCAAAATGCCTTTAGGTACTACTATACATAATATAGAATTAAAATCTGGAAGAGGTGGATAATTGGTCAGAGCAGCTGGTGCGGTAGCAAAACTGGTTGCAAAAGAAGGTCGCCTAGCTACATTGAGATTACCTTCCAGTGAAATTCGCTTGGTAGCTCAAGATTGTTTAGGAAGTGTAGGTCGGGTCGGAAACATAGATACCAATAGCAAAGCCTTAGGGAAGGCGGGGTCCAAGCGCTGGTTGGGAAAGAGACCCAAAGTGAGAGGTTCAGCTATGAATCCCGTGGACCACCCCCACGGGGGGGGGGAGGGCAGGACATCGATCGGCCGGAAAAGGCCAGCAACCCCTTGGGGACATTCCGCACTTGGAAAAAGAAGTCGCAAAAATAGGTGTAGCAATTCCCTAATACTTCGTCGACGCAGAGGTCTTTGACAGGTAGAAATATTAAGAAAGGAGTAACTATTCATGGCACGTTCATCAAAAAAAGGTCCCTTTGTTGCCAATCATTTAATACGAGAAATTCAAAATCTTAATATACGTAAGGAAAGAAAATTAGTTATAACTTGGTCTCGCGCTTCTGCAATAGTGCCCATTATGATCGGTCACACTATTGCTGTCCATAATGGACGGGAGCATCTGCCTATCTACGTAACTGATCGTATGGTGGGTCATAAACTGGGGGAATTTATACCTACCCGAAATTTTAGGGGACATGCCAAAAGCGATAAAGGATCTCGTCGATGAGTAGGAAATCAAATGCCATGGAAAACAAAAATAAATCACGAGTCGGGACGCAAGCTCTGGCAAGAAATATCCGTGTGTCAGTTACCAAAATGCGACGCATTATCGATCGGATACGAAATTGTTCATACGAAGAAGCACTTGTATCACCTGAATTCATGCCTTATAGAGCATGTTACCTTGTATCGCAGCTGGTTCTTTCCGCGGCTGCAAACGCAAGTAGTAATTTCGGATGGAATAAATCCGATTTGTTCATCGATGAGGCATGGGTAGATAACTCCACGTACCTGCGTAGATTTCGTCCGCGAGCTCAAGGGCGTGGTTACCCGATCAAAAGACCCACGTGTAAAGTTACTATTAGATTAAGTTCCAAATTTGTGGAAAAATAAGGAAAAAGAAATGCATATGGTTTGATAACTAATGAAATTAGTCAAGAGGCAAAAGGGGCAAGAGGAAGTTACGAATAAATAATTCAATATCAAGTTAGGAAAATATAGATATGGGACGAAAGATTCATCCACTTGGTTTTCGACTCGGCGTAAATTAGAAGCATTATTCCTATTGGTTTGCACAAACTAGGGATTACCCAAAATTTCTTGAAGAGGATAGAAAAATACGCAATTTTGTCGAAAAATATATTCAAAAGCATGTAAAAAATGTATCTAACTACGGCGGAATTGGGCATATTGAAATCCGACGAAAAACAGATCTTATCCAGATTGATATACATACTGGATTTCCTGATTTGCTAATTGAGGAACGGAGTTTGGGAATTAGTCAAATGAAAAGTGATCTGGGAACCATGTTAGGACTCGAAAGTCGAAATCTCCGGGTTACCTTAATGAGTATTACCCAACCTTATAGAGAACCAAAAATTTTAGCAGAACATGTTGCCTTGCAACTAAGAAATAGAGTTCCTTTCCGACGAACTATGAAAAAAACCATTGAACTAGTTGGAAGAACTACTGATAGAGGTGTCAAGATACAAATAGCTGGACGTCTAAATGGTAGTGAAATGGCTCGCGTCGAATGGGCTAGAGAAGGCAGAGTTCCCCTCCAAACGATTAAAGCTAATATAAGCTACTGCTACCATCCGGCTCAGACAATTCATGGGGTTTTGGGTGTAAAGACCTGGATATTTCGGGATACTCAATAGAAGACTTAATTTCTACGATATAGGAAAAATGCTATAAATATTGATGTAAACCAAGAGAGCTTTATACTATTTCAGTTTTAACCTTTTTCATTCCAAATTTTATTTTATAATATCTCTGCTATGCTTAGTGAGCGACTCGTTTAAAAAGTCAAAAGACATCTCCTTGCCCGTAAAGAGGAAAACCTAATTGCTAGTCGAACCCCTCCTTTGTCAATGAGTACTCACTAGTAAATACCAAATACAGAGCAAAACTATTTCAACACAAAAAACCTTCCATCCGTGGAACTCTCTTCTCCGGAAAAGCTGGAAGCAGTATGACTATGATTTTTCGGCAATTTTGGAAGAAACGAACAAAATAATTCAAGTTCTTTTTTCGCGATTAGTCGTATGGTTAAGGTTAACCACCTAACTCTTGAAAGGATACGTGATGCAGCATGATTACGACACAATTAGAAGGGAGCTTCAAATCAATCGATGCTGAGAAGATTGACTTGATAAATCTGAAGTAGAATATGATACTCCAGCTCCGTCGCCGAGGGAGAGGACCTAAACGTCTACTCAAGGAGATTAAAACAACGAGGAGACTTCCAAATCTTATTTAGTCCGCAAAAAATAAGATCTGGCAAGTGGGATGGCGAGAGAAGCTCACTAGTTCTTTTTTGAGACTGGAAGAGAAAAGGGAGGTAGAAAATGAAGCTCATTCTCGCTCGTAGACTTAATACTAAAATAATATCAAAATTGCTTCTCACAGACGTGAATAAATAAAAATTTACAGATAAAAACAAAAATTAGCAATCCATGATTGGGATTGGTTTTGGGTTTACGAGGAGCCAGTTGGAAGGAGACTTCCACGTCTGGTTCTGTAGCAGAGATGGGGAACATTTAGCCAACATCGATTGCAACCCTAGACGAACTAAATACCGTAAGCAACATAGAGGAAGATTGAAAGGAATATCGAATCGCGGCGACGTAATTTCCTTTGGAAAATTTGCCCTTCAAGCCCTGGAACCCGCTTGGATTACATCTAGACAAATAGAGGCGGGGAGGAGGGCAATAGCTCGACATGCCCGTCGAGGCGGAAAACTCTGGATACGCATCTTCCCTGACAAACCGGTCACAATGAGACCGGCCGAAACGCGCATGGGTTCGGGCAAAGGATCTCCAGAATACTGGGTATCTGTAATTAAACCGGGTCGAATAATTTATGAATTAGGCGGAGTACCAGAAGATGTGGCCGAGATTGCCATGGCAATGGCTGCGCACAAGATGCCTATAGCTACTAGATTAGTCACTTCCACGACGAAATTTTAATTGTTTTCTAAGTGTGATGGGGAGTTTTCTTTTCGTCGGAATATAATGTATATATAACTCTATAAAATAAAGTTATATATGTATGAATAACTACATATATAACTATAAACCTATAACTTACCCCACTATCAATATCAAATGATTCAGATTCAAAGTTTTTTAGATGTAGCAGACAACAGCGGAGCTCGTAAATTGATGTGTATTCGGGTACTAGGAACGGGCAACCGAAGATACGCGAATACGGGCAACATCGTCGTTGCCGTAGTCAAAGAAGCCGTACCCAACATGTCTTTGAAGAAATCAGAAGTGGTTAGGGCGGTAGCAGCGCGCACCCGAAAAGGTATAAGACGACGCAATGGAATGTTTCTTGGGTTTGATGACAATGCAGCTGTTATCGTCAACCAGGAAGGGAATCCTAGAGGAACGAGGATTTTCGGGCCAGTAGCTAGGGAATTAAGAGAATGCAATTTTGCCAGAATAGTCTCGTTAGCTCCTGAAGTGCTGCAATGATTCATGAAGAATAAGGGTTATCAATTTTCGCTCTTTCAAACCCAAAGAACTATAAATCCCAAATTTGGGCTTGAAAAATTGTCAAATCAAAAAGAAAATATCTTGAATAGATAAAATTAGAGGGAGATAATTGAGAAAAAGGAGTAGGTAGAAAACTTTTGTACGCCTAGTAAGGAACCTTCTCGAATCCCACTTAGATCTCATCCGAAAAAAAGGGAAAAAACTTAGGAACTATTTTGGCATTAACAACTGCAATAACTACTGATTGATATTTCACGAGTAATGACGTCACTTCCACCACAGCTACTGCAATAAGAAATGCAAATACAAGAAGAAAAGCTATTATCAAAATACCTGCTACTAGAATGACTAGAAGTATTGTACAAATCCCACTCGAAGAAGGTTTTCTAAAAAGCGTTGCAGAACATAAAGAAAATGGGAAGAATTTTTTGGATATCAGGTTAAAGTATTTTGGGAAGACAAAAGAACCCTACATCGCGACTATCGGGTGTATTAGCAAACCTGGCCTGAGAATCTACTGTGATCACCGGAAAATTCCTGAAATATTGGGCGGTATGGGGATTGCAATTTTATCAACGTCTCACGGACTTATTACAGATCGGGAAGCCCGACGGAAAAAAATTGGGGGGGAAATTCTGCGTCGTATTTGGTAATTATCCGGTTGGAAAAGCATAAGTTTGATTTTTTTATCTTGAAATAGGTCGTAGGAATCTTTTTTAAAAACCTGTAATTAATTTAGGAGGTTTATTTATTTCGAATGATGAAGAAACAGAATCTCATTGACATGGAAGGTACAGTTACAGAATCTCTTCCCAATGCCATGTTTTGAGCGTGTCTGGATAATGGATGTCAAGTATTAACTCACATATCGGGAAGGATTTGACGCAGTTATATAAGAATACTACCAGGAGATAGGGTAAGAGCCGAATTAAGTCCCTACGATCTGGCCAAAGGTCGCATCATTTATCGCCTCAAGAACAAACATACAACCAATAGTCAATAGACCCTGCTACTGGTTTACATATTCACTAGAGTTACCCACTTGTCCAACCTCTTACCTTGATTTGACTGAAGAGGAGAAGGAGGAGGACATGTGCCAAATCCACAGGTAAATTTACTCAAAAAATTCAAGGTTGTAGATACGAAAATTCGCGCTTCCATTCGAAAAATATGTGAAAAATGTCGATTAATTCGTAGACGTGGGCGAATCATGGTAATTTGTTGTAACTCAAAGCATAAGCAAAGACAGGGATGAAACAAGTTAGCTATGAGAAGAAGTATCAATTAACCATCTATTTTCAATATGAATAGTCAATCAATTGTTTTAAATAATTTAAAAAAAATACGTTCACGAAAGGGAAGACGCGGGGTTCAGAAGGGAGTTATTCATATCCAAGCAAGTTTCAATAACACCATTATTACCGTTACGGATGTTCGGGGATAAGTAATTCTTTGGTGCTCTGCTGGTGCTTGCGGTTTCAAAGGGACACGCAAAAGCACACCATTTGCTGCACAAGCTGCGGCGGAAAATGCAATTCGGGCATCAATGGATCGTGGCCTGAAACAGGCAGAAGTTATGACAAGCGGACCAGGACCGGGGCGAGACACCGCCCTACGGGCTATTCGCAGAAGCGGTGTAATCCTCAGTTTCGTACGTGACGTGACTCCTATGCCATATAATGGTTGTAGACCCCCCAGAAAAAGACGCGTCTAACCCAAATGTTGTTCTATAATAGGGATTTCCCCATGCTTAATACCATGCTCAATAACGAAAGATCAATCTCTACCCAGGCAATTCAGTGGAAATGCCTTGAGTCGAAGACGGAAAGTAAGCGGCTTCACTATGGTCGTTTCGTTGTATCTCCCTTCGAGAGAGGCCAAGCTAGTACTGTGGGCATTGCCATGCGTAGGGCCTTGCTCCAAGAGGTTGGAGGAACAAGTATAACACGTGCAAAATTTAACGGAGTTGTGCATGAGTATTCTACAATCACGGGTCTTTAAGAGACAATACATGATGCTTTAGTTAATCCGAAAGAAGTTGTACTTAAGAGTGATTCCGACGATATTCAAGAGGCATTTTTATCTGTAATGGGTCCTAAAGAAGTAACTGCGGGTGATACATTATTGCCACCTCATGTCAAAATAATTGACAATACGCAATATGTAGCTACTATTACTCAACCCATATCTTCAAATATCAAATTAGAAATTGAAAAAAACTGTGGATATCAAATAGAAAATTCAAATGAAGACAAGGATGGGCAATTTTCCCTCGATGCTGTATTTATGCCTGTCCAAAACGTGAATTACAGTATCCATCTTCTTGGAAGTGGTAGAGCGACGCGGGAAATATCATTTATCGAAATATGGACTAATGGTAGTCTGACACCACATGAAGCACTTAATGAAGCTTCTAAAAAACTCATAGATTTGTCAAATCCTTTTTCAGGCATGAAGTACAGAGACATCTATCCTCTCGAATCTAAGAAAGATTCCCCCAATTCAGCAGGATCACCGTCTTTGCGATTGCAATTTGATAACACGAGTAAACTAGAGGGAAATCCTTTTGAAAATACGTTTATTGATCAACTTGAATTACCTGCCAGAGCTTTTAATTGTCTTAAAAGGGCTGAAATACACACAATTGCTGATTCGCTCAATTATAGCCGAGAAGATTTATCAAAAATAAGAAATTTTGGACAAAAATCTGTGGATCAGGTGTCCAAAGCTCTGCGGGAGCATTTCGCCAAAGAATTACCCAACAAAGATCTAAGCATCAATCACTGGAAGCCCTAGAAAACAAATTATATTTTTCCTCCCAAACCAAAAAAATGTCATTCATGTGTTAAGAGTTTTAGACATTCATGTGTTAAGAGTTTTAGAAATGTAAAAAGTGGTGGAAACGACTAGATGATAACTAATTACAGTGGAAATGTAGAGAAAACAATTGAATGAAAAAATAAAAAGAATTGGGAAAATTGAGGTTGACTTTGAGTTACTTTTTACTTCGACATAAACAATTAACGTGAACAATTGAGTCTAGGGACATCTTGCTCCGCAGCAATTATCCCCTAGACTGAAACCTAATATCTTTCAAGTTTGTAAAAACTGGGAAAAGATACTGAAATAGACCCAAAGTTAGAGATCCTTCAATGGGTAAAGTTGCTCCGATACCTAACCGGATGGCGGCAGCCGTGCCAATTACGAAAACCGTTGTGGCTACTGGGCGTCGAAACGGATTTTGAAATTTATTGACATTTTCAAGAAAAGGGACGGTCAGCAAACCTGCGGGTACTGACGCCATTGGTAGAACACCTAGTAATTTATTTGGTACTGTGCGAAGTATTTGAAATACGGGAAAAAAGTACCACTCAGGTAATATTTCTAAAGGAGTTGCAAATGGATTTGCCGGTTCACCAATCATTGCTGGTTCCAAAACGGCTAAACCCACGGTACACGCAATGGTTCCCAAGATTACTACGGGAAATATATATAAGAGATCGTTCGGCCAAGCGGGTTCCCCGTAGTAATTATGTCCCATACCTTTAGCTGATTTCGCTCGCAAAACAGGATCGTTCAAGTCAGGTTTCTTTGTTGTTGGGATGAACTCTTCACTCCCCCGTAGGAATCGAACGTGGGAATTTCTTCTCATACGGCTCGAGCATATACCTCACTATCCCGTTTCGCAAGACAAAATCGAGGAAGAACGCAAAAAAAAAAAAAGTTAATTTGCGCGGCATCGCTTTTCATCCGAATCGGCTTCATAACTTTGAGAGAAAGCTTCTCGGATTCTCTTATATCCTATACGTTACGTATTGTATTATTCCTCATTTTTAGGAGATATTTTACAGCATAACTACGATCCGTGTAGGATTTCAACTCGTTACGGCTTTGGCCACCCATGTCTCTTTAGATCGTTTTTTTACCCCGACGGCTGTTGCTACGAGAAGAATTGCCAACTGATACAGAGGAAATGTGTGCATCATTTTAAAAGCCGTATATAAATAAATTCTACGTAATCCAGAGTATAGAAATAAACTTGGGGTTTGACGAGGCCTCTTAAGATTTTTGGTTCGATCATGAAAAAAGTTCTCCAAACAACTTTCCAAGTTCCAGAAAGATGCTTTCACATCCAGGTTTCGATTCTTAATCCCGAAGAAAAGTTGGAGGGGAGACACAGCAGCAGTATCCAACTTGATATCTGTGTAGCCTGCAAACTTCGCGACGAGTCACACACTCCCATAATCCACTTCTTTCCTTCCAACGTTTTGACTGCGTCATCTCGGTAGTTCGAGACGATAATTCAATCCGCTGAGTGACTTTTCACCTATAAGTTTTTGCGGCAACAGAACAATAATCTTTTTCTTTTTAGCTGGGTCCCCCTTAACATGATACAAGAATAGACTTATTCGAGCCGATTTATGGAAAAATCGTAAGGGACCTGAAATGCCTTGTTTACGGATCATTAGGAAATGCATCGGCGTAGAAACGGCAGTAAGAAGCGGCAAAACGAAAGTGTGCAAACTGTAAAAACGAGTTAATGTGGATTGTCCGACACTCACACTTCCTCGCAATGATTCCACTAATGAAGATCCTATCAAAGGAATGGCTTCAGGTACACCTGTTACTATTTTGACCGCCCAATAGCCAATTTGATCCCAGGGTAAAGAATATCCAGTTACACCGAAAGACACAGTTAATACAGCTAAAATCACTCCGGTAACCCAAGTCAATTCGCGAGGTTTCTTGAATCCCCCTGTTAGATATACACGAAATACGTGCAGGATCATCATTAGTACCATCATACTTGCTGACCAACGGTGAACAGAACGGATGAGCCATCCAAAATTTACCTCAGTCATTGTATATTGAACCGAAGAAAAAGCTTCTGTAACAGTCGGACGATGATAAAAGGTCGTAGCAAAACCAGTAGCTACCTGAACCAAGAAGCGGGTCAACGTGATTCCCCCCAAGCAATAGAAGATGTTCACATGCGGAGGAACATATTTACTGGTAATATCATCAGCAATCGCCTGAATTTCGAGGCGCTCCTCGAACCAATCATATACCTTAGCAAGATAGGTAAGCTTCTTTGACTCCCTCTTCATAAACTGAACATGAGGATTTTTTCCTCACACAGCTTGGACGAAGACGTTTTCCGAGCACCGCCCATTTTGTTTTTCCATTTCTAATCCTTCAAACAAGAAAATGGGCAATCGGAAAAGACATTGAACCCCCGTGTATTTCTGCCTCTTCGTCGATGATGAAAAAAATGGGGGGGGGGCAGCAATTCGGCTCCCAAAAACTCGAAAATGAATTCCGTTTCAATCTCATGTTAGCCTATACGCTTTCATCTGAAAACCAGTAGCGTCTTGAGAAATCTTTTTATATTATTGACGTATCTACCCCTAAGAATTAAATTCAAAAATTTGAAATAGAAGTGGGGTATATAAATGAATAGAGGTTACCTCGTTCTAATCTGATTAGTTGAATACTCCCAAAACCTTAGATTTCTACTGTATGTCGACGAAATACTTCATCGGTGTCTAAGAAAAAAAAAGAAGATCTAATGGGTACCAGATCCTCTATTGCCACCGCTTCAAATTTATAAAAACCGATAGATGCCCACTTCCTTTACAACCTTAGGAATCTAAGGAAGAAATGGTTAAGAAGTATTTCCTGAATAAGTTTTTTATCGATCACTAAATGGATAAAATAGTATCAGGTAACAACTTTGTCACGAAATTTAAGCAGTAAATTGGTGCAAATTAATCATAGTCTAACATTTTTCAATAAATACAAACCTCTTGCGTTTCGAGTATTAATCATTCAACGGCTACCCGGCCAGAAATCGGTGTTCAAAGAACTATTATTTAAATAGATGAAATAAAGAACTTTTCACTTTTATTTGTTGAACCGGATTAATTGCGACGAATCACACACCCATGTTGCGAAAATAGTTGATATTTAGAAGGAAAAAATTTACGCGATTTAACTACCCTTTTGATTTTCAGGATCTCCTCCTAAGTCCCCAGCTGCTGCTGATGCATCAGCGGGGCTCAGGGCCTTTCTACCAACTAATTGAAATACCGTCTAATAAAACGGATGAGTTATAAATTTCTAAAATAGTAACTAGAAATATGGCGAAGAGAGCCATGAAAAACCCCATTAAAGGGGTGGTTCCCCAACCAGGAGCAACTTTTCCATATTCTGAGTTGAGCGGTTTCAAAACCATTCCTAAAACACTGATTCTGGGTTTCCCCCTAGGAGTTTCATCAATAACTTTTGTAGCCATATAGCCTATTCAACTGCTTGAAATTTGTTGACTTTGTATACTAGTATACCGGGTGGAGTAAATTTTATTGGGTCACATGGCAACGGAAACCGCAACTTTAGTCGCTATTCTCATATCCCGTTCACTTGTTAGCTTCACCGGTTATGCCTTATATACCGCTTTCGGTCAACCGTCCAAAGAACTAAGAGATCCCTTTGAGGAACATGAAGATTGACCGGGAGACCTTCCCTCAGAAGTCGAAAGGGAAGGTCTCTCATTAATCTCATTCTACTGGTGCTGATGATTTCATTGATCCGGCGAAGGTGTCTATGTTTTAAAGTGAAGAGAGATTCCCTATTTTCCCCTGTTAGGCACTTTGGGAGGTTCTCGAAAGAAAATTGCGAAAAATATTATACCTAAAGTGGCTACCAGCAAAAATGTGTAAACCAGTGCTTCCATGACTTCAGAGGTAAATTGGTTTTTTTTTTAATCTATCGTACTAATTAGGTTAGGGGGTCTATTCTTATTTGAACTTTCCAACCTTAGGTTGACTTCAAAGTAGTTAAAAGTATTCAGTTAAAAAAAATCAGTCGATTTAGATAAAACATTTATTCTCGATCCAATAAATTTAAGTAGCTATAGTGGAGAGTGAAGGAAATAACCCCACTTCCTAACTCCAAGGGATATGAAAGAAGAAATTTTTCAAACAGCTTGTCTCTTGGTACTTGGGTCTCCCAACTTTTGGAATGCACCAAATTCAACTTGGGCGTCCAAGTCAGGATCGATGCCGGCGAAGACGTCTCTAAATAAAGTTCTTGCGCCATGCCAAATATGGCCGAAGAAAAAGATGAGAGCAAATGTAGCGTGGCCAAAAGTGAACCAACCCCGTGGGCTACTCCTAAATACACCATCTGATTTCAAAGTAGCGCGATCAAATTCGAAGATTTCGCCTAATTGGGCGCGTCTAGCATATTTCTTAACTGTGGCAGGGTCGCTGAAGCTAGCACCATCTAATTCGCCACCAAAAAAGTCTACAGTTACACCTACTTGCTCAACACTGTATTTTGATTCCGCTCGTCTAAAGGGGACATCAGCTCGTACGATACCTTCTCCGTCTACCAAGACGACCGGAAATGTTTCGAAGAAGGTTGGCATACGGCGTACAAACAGTTCATGTCCTTCCCTATCCTTGAAAACGGCATGGCCTAACCAACCAACGGCTATACCATCTCCGTTGTCCATTGCACCTGCTCTAAATAATCCACCTTTCGCGGGGTTGTTGCCAATGTAATCGTAAAAAGCCAATTTTTCCGGAATCTTCGACCAAACTTGGGATAGACTAATATTTTCAGCTTCGCTTGATCGTATCCGCCTTTCTATTTCTTGTTGAAAGTACCCCTGGTCCCATTGATAACGGGTAGGGCCAAACAGTTCAATCGGAGTGGCGGCGGAGCCGTACCACATGGTTCCGGAAACCACAAAAGCGGCGAAAAATACAGCAGCGATACTGCTAGACAACACGGTTTCGACATTTCCCATACGTAGAGCTTTGTACAATCTCTGAGGAGGACGAACACTGAGGTGGAACAATCCGGCTAGTATGCCTAACACTCCTGCTGCTATGTGATGCGACGCTATTCCGCCCGGGATGAATGGGTCAAAGCCCTCAGCTCCCCAAGCCGGGTCTACAGGTTCCACCTTTCCAGTTAATCCATAGGGGTCTGATACCCAAATACCGGGACCAAATAAACCAGTTACGTGAAACGCGCCAAACGCGAAACAAAGTACTCCTGAAAGAAATAGGTGAATTCCAAATATTTTAGGTAAATCCAGGGAAGGTTTTCCTGTACGATCATCGCGAAACAAATCCAGGTCCCAATATACCCAGTGCCATATAGCGGCTAAAAACAATAGACCGGATAGTATTATATGAGCTGCGGCTACGCCTTCGTAACTCCAGATACCTGCATCTGTCGCAGTATCTCCTGTGATACTCCAACCCCCCCATGATTTTGTTACCCCGATACGAGTCATAAAAGGAATGACGAACATACCCTGCCTCCACATCGGATCAAGAATGGGGTCGGATGGGTCAAAGACAGCTAGTTCATATGAAGCCATCGAACCTGCCCAACCAGAGACCAAGGCAGTATGCATCAGATGCACAGCAATTAGGCGACCAGGGTCGTTTAATACAACGGTGTGAACGCGATACCAAGGCAAACCCGTGAAAAACCCCTTTCTTGGATATTGGAGATGAATGATCACCACGTAACTTTCTCGCAATGGAAGCTCGCATCTTGAAGAGATAAAATGAGGTTTGTTGTGTGAAACATCTGGAAAAATATTCTGGTTCGTGATTAAAGCAAGAAATAGAGGTAAGATAAAAAAGCGATGTTCGTGCCTTTATATTAAAATGAGAAAAGTTTTTTTTTTTACGAATCTATCGCTTCACCCAATTAGTTGTGTAAAAAAGGTTAATACGTGAAACAAACTAGCGACTTCTATTCTATAGGAATAAAGGCTCTCTCAAAAAAGTGTGAAGACACGAATATTCTAGCATCTCTATTCCTGGTATAACAATGTAGAGATTGGTCCCATCAAAATTCATCTTCCAAATTCAAAAATATAGCGACCTATACCGTCTCGGGCAGACGTATGATAATATGACATGAACTAATCCTTATGGATTTATTGATTAAGCTCCTACTTACGCCCCCAAATCGGAGGTAATCGTAACAAAAGTTTTGATGATTCCTACATGCCAATTGGTGTTCCAAAAGTGCCCTTTCGTCTACCTGGGGAAGAGGATGCAGTTCGGGTTGACGTATAGTGCGACTCGTTAGGTGTGTTGAGCCTGGCGGAACTTGTCTCCGCTGTTTCGTAACCGATCGATTTGTACCTACCTCGCCTGGAATTGACTACTCCATCAGTAATCAAATGCGTGAGAAAAAGCTAATTTTCCAATAGAAGATAAGTGTTAGCTGTCAGAATCCATGGCTAGTTGAGACAAACAGATCGTTTAGGCCCCGGTCACCCGATCCCAGAGATCGATCGCCACAGAAATCCGTGCGAATACAAAATAGTAACTAGAACAGAAATTTGTTTAAATAGATTCATTTGTTCGAGCCTATAAAATACGAAAATAAATGAAATGAAGGGAAAGGAAAATTACTTGTTCCATATGTGCGGGTGGTGGTCGGAACCTCTCCCCTGCGGGGTAGGATATGAGCCTAAAGATTCTTCGCATCAAAAGGTCTCAATGTCGAACAGAAATCTACTGGTGTAGGAGAAGGAAATCGGCACAGTTGGTGCACCAACTGCCAGTTACGACGTAGTTCAAGATGTATAAAGAATGGGCCAGACAAACTTGAACAAGAAGAAGCGGGATTTCTCATTTGGACAAAGTTAAAAACGTAGAAGAAGAAAACTTCGTCCTTTATTCCTATTCTATCCCGTTTTTATACTCTCATGTAGAAGCCGTGTGTCTTCAACGAGACCTATACGGTTCCGGAGGGGGGGGGGCAGTAATACCTATCCCGATCAACCGGCTTTATCGGGAAAGACTTCTTTTTCTAGGTCAACAGATCGATGACGAGATTGCCAATCAACTTATTGGTATCATGATGTATCTGAATGGTGAGGATCAAGCCAAAGATATGTATTTGTACGTAAATTCCCCAGGTGGGGCAGTATTAGCCGGAATATCTGTTTACGACGCGATGCAATTTGTCGTACCAGATGTACATACCATTTGCATGGGACTCGCTGCTTCAATGGGATCTTCTATTTTGGCTGGCGGAGAGATTACAAGACGTATAGCACTGCCCCACGCTTGGCGCCAATGATTTGTATGGATTAGGATTTTGCCTTCGCTGAATTGAGGCAACAATAGCATGGCAATCAGTACTTGGCAACTTTTTTCATATTTCATAGTAGCCGGAAATAAATTGATGAAGTACTAAAAAAATAAAGGGAATCAAAAGAAATTTTTTTAATTTGCGTTAGATTCGCCGTCGATCAAACTTAATATATCTTAGCGTCATAAGTTATATAAACTAATTGAATTTGCAGAAGATGTCAAAATCCCAGATTTTGTCTGACAAAATAAAAAAATTGAGATTCAAAGGATGTTGATTCCTTTGTCGATCGAGGGTATACATAGCAAACTCTGGGATTGCAGATGCGAAGAGATGACAGAACCATTATAGTACTCTGAGAGGAAGGATGGTAAAATCTTAGAATATCCATTCCTGTGCATGGTGCGGCAAGAGCAAAGGGCAATGGCGAAGTAGAGTATTTTACAGCGCAAATAAAAAGAATTGCTGTTGAAATAGCAAATTGAAAAAGCTTAGCCCGCCAATTATGTAAGGTAGCCGTATGCAGAGATTCTGCTTGTACGGTCAGACTTTTATGGAGTCACTTAAGTAGGGTGATGATTCATCAACCCGCTAGTTCATATTACGACGGACAAGCTGGAGAATGTGTGATGGAAGCAGAAGAAGCATCGAAATTACGCGATTGTATAACTAAAGTCTATGCCCAAAGGACTGGTAAACCCCTGTGGATAATTTCCGAAGACATGGAAAGAGACGTTTTTTTGTCAGCGGAAGAAGCCCGGGATTACGGTGTTGTGGATCTCGTAGCGTTGGAAAACGTTTCACGTTAGAGATTTGCGGAATAGTAAAAAAGAAATTAATTGAGATTCACGGGTGAATTTCTTCCAAATTTCAATTTTTTTTTTAGTATTTCGCAGTTTAACGTCTGTTAGTTATTGACCCACCCGTCTAGGAACAGATCTACAAAGTTATCCCAAATAACCGTATATCTAAAAAAAAATTTAAAATCAATAGGGATATAACACCTTTTCCCAAATGGTCGAGAATATTTCGCACCGAACAAATCTTCTGCGTTTTTGAGCGTGCCAACGAATCAGCAACTTATTAGAAAAGCGAGACAACCTTTTGGAAGTGGAACGAAATCCCCAGCTCTTCGGGGGTGTCCCCAGCGGCGGGGGGTGTGTACTAGGGTGTATGTGTGACTTGTTTGGATCGAAAATCTATACTATTTGGGGATTGATGCTGCAGGATAATCTACCAAATAAAATTGGACTAATTTCAAAATCCACCTATTTTGATAAGAAATAGAATTCGTGGCTGAAATCGGTGCGAACCCGATCTTTTCGATTTGGGACGATGGGAGAAGTCAGTAATAAAAAAAAATTGAGTTATTAAACGAAGTTAGACTGGTGGTATCAACTCCTATACCTCTGCTGTTAATTCCGTTTCGGCGGTAACAGGGTCAGCCTTTCCGTTAACTCCTGATATGAAATACCGCTACTATACATACAATTTCTTCTAACAACTGAGAAATACGCGTAAAAAAGTCTTAATTTAATAGGCTGAGTTTAATATTGGGGATCGTGCGACCCACCAACAGCAATCTCATTCTCCCCATTTTGGGACAAGTTTAAACTCCGGTATATAGGGGGGATCCGACTGCCAAAAGGAATCGACCACGGAAACATTGGAATCTGCAACATCTTCGGTACAACGTCTTGCTTTTTTGCGGGTAGACGACAGAAGTGGGATATCGAATCGAAGTAGTTACGGAAGGGAAAGCCGGAATAGCATAAGCCGCCGGAATCTCTACTTCTTACATGAGATAGTAATGAAAAAGAAAAAGGGTTGTTACAACCGATCTACCCCTCCGAAGTTTGGGAAAAACATAAATAATAAATAGCGTCAGCATACTCGACGGGTAGGTAGAAATTTTTGTGTAGTTTTCTAAAAACTTCGCTTAGTTGTTTCTGCAACTATCCTGCGATGGGACGCAGTCTGTCGCGTTTTCTACCAAATTCACATTCCCAACTAAAAAATATTGAAGTGCGTGCAAGTTTTGAAAAAATAGAGGAACTGAGGAATCAATAGATTTTCTATTTGAAAAAAAAACTGGGATTTTTTGTGAGGCTATACATATAATGACCAGAGTAAAACGAGGATCCGTCGCTCGGAAGTATCGCAAAAACATTCTTGATTTCGCATCTGGTTTTCGAGGGGCTCATTCGGGTTTATTTAGAACAGCCAACCAGCAGGAAAAAAAGGCTTTAGCTTGTGCTTATATAGATAGAAGTAATCGAAAAAGAACCTTTCGTCGTCTGTGGATTGCTCGGATTAATGCAGCAGCGCGGAAAGATGGAATTACCCACAGTTCGGCGATTCACAGTTTGTATGAGAATCGAGTTTTTTTGAATTGCAAGACACTCGCCCAAGTAGCTATATTAGATGCTTATTGCTTATCTAGGATTTTAAAAAAAATTAACGAAAAAAAAAATTGATCCACGGCAGCGAATTCAAGCCTCTCCGGATCCGGAGAGGCGGAAAACTAAATTGAGTTACAGATTTCACACAGGCAAACAAGCAAAGAGACGGACTACCCTGCAGGTCAGGTATTCGTTTGGCTTAACCGAACTACTTTGAATTGTATCTGTTTCGCGGGAAATTTTTAGTTCTTTGATCAAAAAATATCTTAGAAATCATTTTTTTGATTTTCAAAGTGGTTTAATTTTCATTATTTGAAAAGGGTAGCAGGGCCAAAATGCGAGCTCTTTTCACGGCAGTAGCTACCAAACGCTGCTGCTTCGAAGTCAATCTATTTATTCGTTTTGATAAAATTTTTCCCTGTTCGCTTACAAATCGACGAAGTAAGCTCACATTTTTATAATCAACATTTTCGTCATAACGAATAGAAGGGGAACGTCTACGGGGAGGGCGTCTAAATTTATTCATGATATTTTTTGTAACTACTGATACAGTTTTGTAACTACTGATACAGATCGATGTTGCTATTGATTACTCCCGAACTACTCGCGACGCAAATACCCATCATCTTTCATCTTTTTGACTCTTTATGTAAAGTATGCTTGTAGCAATAGGGACAATACTTTTTTGACTCCAGTCGAGTGGGTGTGTTACGACGATTTTTACGTGTAGTGTATCGCGAAATACCTGTGGACTTACCAACAGTCTCTTCCTGAGTACAGCTTGTACATTCTAAAGCAATGGTTATCCTCACATCTTTACTTTTGCCCATAAAATCCAATGTACTCTAATTTTTCCCTCTGTTCAAGGAGGAGTAGGGGGGTCGCGCATAGATCTGTACTAGTATAAGCGGACTATTCACGAAGTTGTGACCAAATAAGGTGCGACGGGGGGGGGGGGGTGAAGTTTTGTCACCCCTTATTTTTCTAATTCATTCGTAGTTTTTATTTGGTCGAAAACAAGTTAAAAAAAGGGAAATAATAAAGCATCTGGAAAAAATCGATTTGTTTCTATCAGTGAACCGGCCAATAAGCCAAACCATATTGTAGCTACGACGGGGGCTGTAGAGAGATATACTTTCACATGTTGCATTGGAATCCTCCTTTTCCTTAAAAATTCTATTTCTCCGCCTATCTGTCTCCATATTGATTAGTTCAATCCTCTAGAATCTAACACTTAGTTTATACATATACAAATTAATTTTCCAGATTTCAAAAAAAAAAATTAATTTTTTTTTTTAACTTTTCTTTTGGTGGTAGCCAGTATCCACAGGGAAAGATTATAATCAATTGGATCAAATAGCGGGGGATTGATAGTATCGATTGCAAATTAAATTTAGTAGGGATGTGACGCAGCTCGGTAGCGTGTTTGTTTTGGGTACAAAATGTCGCAGGTTCGAATCCCGTCATCCCTATTTTTCATAGTTGTACCAACTGTCAAGGCTGATGGTTGCTATTTCACTCAATAGATCTCCACCTTCCTACTCATGTATTCGGGAGTGGGGGGGGGTTAGGTCTTCCCCACCCCCAACACGTCGAGAAAAAAAAAATAGGGACGCTGCAGCTCCTACTTCGAAAATGAAAGTGACGTCTCAGGCGCCCTTAGTTCAGTCCGGTGGAACGCGGGTCTCCAAAACCCGATGTCGTAGGTTCGAATCCTACAGGGCGTGTCTTTTACTATCACCCTTCATCTAGGGATTGCTCAAGCAATATATACTGAACTGACAGTGGAAATAAAACTAGTTTTCATCTTTGGAAAAGCAGTTCCTACCTTTCCCAAAAGCATTTTTCAGACAAAAAAAAGTGAGAAGAAAAAAATTAAGCGAATATCTTTCAATTTTTTTCCCCCCAAAATCTAACCTCGGATGAGACAACTCTTAAGTAAATGTTATCGAATATCTAATTGATCGCCCCGTCGATATTGTAGGTATGCAGTTACAAATAATCCAGCTAGGGTTATCGGAATCGAGCCTGACACAATTCCAGATAGTGATGCTTCAACCATTTCAATTTGTAAATCTCTAATACAAAATCTTACCAACGTATATTTACGCATCAACTAATAAAATCCTTGGCAAATGCAACAGATTAGTAAGCGCCGTCCGTAGAAGACCCCGTTTCGTCTACACTCTTCTCTTTTTTCTTTTTCTAAACGATAATAATAAGTTACAGAATCTCAATCTTGTTCAATCCGACAAATAAAGCTGAGGTCAGAGTTAGTACAAACATGAGGAAGGCAAAGTAGCTTAATGGGGTGAGCATATATCTGAATACCAAAATGTCTGTCAGATGAGTTAGTTTATGATTCTCGAGTAGTTTATCACTCTACGTCCTCGAATCAAAGTTGTTCACTTAATTTTGTTAAATTAAACCCAAGAAGGTTTAGGTCTATTTTTCAAAAATTTAAATTTATCAGATTCATTCAGGAATATCATGCCTTAGTGTTTTAATTTTTTTTTCGACCGAGGCGGACAGCTACGTAATAGTTACCTTGACGTCGTTAATCTATGTTCAACAAAAAAGTCTTTCCCAGTCAGTTTTTATAATTAGTAGTTGCAACCTTTTTTCTTTTTTTTTTGTCCAATGATAAGATTTTTAATAACGGCCTATAGACGGGGTCGAGCAGGCATCGGGTTAGAAGGAAGGAAGAAGCTACCCCTAACATCACATCTAGAAAATCACTGCCTCATCTCAAAGCCGGACTCTACCGAGTGGTTTTCGCGCTGTATCGGCGGCGATGCATTACATTAGTCAAAAATTTATTAGTCAAATTTTTTTTTGCAAGTCCCAAATAAAATACCGATCTCTTAACGAGTAACCTTGCCGCATTGTAGCTGAAATAGCTATACTGACCCAGTATATTTTGAATATACCTTGGGTGCTGGGGTGACAACCTAATTTGTATAAGTTCCCTAAATTCAAAGGGGAAGGGATTTGTTTTTGCTGGTGCATTCCGCATCTCTTCTTCTTATCCCTTCGACCTTTCTTCTTTTTTTTTTTTTGCTTATTTGAGAACTAAATTAAGCGATTTTTTCCTTTTGGTATTACAAGATAGATACGGAGTCAAACATGTCTGGGAATACAGGAGAGCGCCCCTTTGCTGACATTATTACTAGTATTCGATACTGGGTCATTCACAGCATTACTATACCCTCCCTGTTTATCGCAGGTTGGCTATTTGTAAGTACCGGTTTAGCTTACGATGTTTTTGGAAGCCCCCGCCCAAACGAATACTTTTCAGAGAACCGACAAGAAATTCCTCTGATAACTGGTCGCTTCGACTCGTTAGAGCAAGTTGATGCATTTACGAAATCCTCTTAGGAGATTAGGAGAAACCAATGGCGTTAGATAAGACTTATCCAATTTTTACTGTTAGATGGTTGGCCGTCCATGGATTAGCTGTACCTACGGTTTTCTCCTCGGGATCCATATCAGCTACGCAATTCATTCAGAGATAGTTTTTAGCGAGTCCTAAATCTACGACACAACCAAATCCAAATAAACAGAGTGTAGAATTGAATCGTACAAGCCTTTATCGGGGACTATTGTTGATTTTTGTACTTGCCGTTTCATTTTCTAACTATTTTTTCAATTAGAAACTAACAAGATCCTAATTATTTGTGACCGTTCATGTCTAGAGTCGCGGCCGGTTGACAGATATGCAGAGAAAGAGCAAGAAGGAGGCGTGACAGATGACAAATACCACTGGAAGAGTTCCTTTGTGGTTAGTAGGTACTGTAGCCGGTACACTTGTGATAGGTTTGTTGGGCATATTTTTTTACGGAGCTTATTCGGGGTTAGGGTCATCTCTTCGAGAACGGATTCAGAAAATTGATGAGTAGTCAACGAATACTCCTTCTTGCTTGAGGTTCAGATTAAGCGGAGAAGTTGTATTGTACCAAATCCCACAGGCAAAATTTCCATTTTTTTTTCTCTTTTTAACTAAATAAGTATGAGAAAAATCAAAAAATGTTTTAATTCAACAGATCTCTATTTACCAGACTATCGATTAATCTCGCATTAGTTTTACATGATTTATACTGGATGTAATATTTGTTTTCAGTAATATTAGATCTTTGTCACACGTCTCGTTTCTGAGTAAAGAAGTCCGTCGATCCTTTCTCCAATAAGGCAAGGAAGCGGTGGGGGTTGAATCCAGCGACACCAATTCCATAAAGATTTTTTTTTTAATACCTGTTTCTAACTATTTTAGAAATAGAATAGATTAATACGGCAAAAAAAAAATCATAAAATAGCTTTGATTTAATCTCGATAAAAGACTTCCAATATCAATAATTAGTCGGGTTACCTCATGATTTTTGGAATATCATCGTTATATACCGATCAACCAAAAGACGAGAGTTTCTACTTCGAGTAGTTTTCCTCATCATCTTGGGCAACGGACAATTATTCCGTCCCAATTCTTGTTTCCAATTCCTTCCCCCTACTCCTGCCGTTGTATTTCTCGATTGCTGGTCCGACCCCGCTGTAATCGAGTTAAGAACATGTGCGGACGAAAAAATCAATCACCAAAGAAATCTTTGGGTAGCGCCGATAGTGGCGGTGGTGCCGACCCCGCGAACACTATCGGCGCTACCAATAACTCTAAATTGAGTTGTCCTCTAGACCCTCCACATTGTGTCATGTGATTCTTAAACCGTCCCCTTTCCCTTTTGGTCAAACGCACGTTTGCAAATTGGCTTATTCAAAGCCATATCACGCTGGAACCACCAAATTGCAGAATGAAAAATCACAAATTTTCCTCATAATTGATTAAATAATCAATTAAATCGTTCAGATGTTGGATGAAGATCGTAGCAAAGGGTGTGTAATCAAAACTTCATTTCTGCCAACTGAACTTTTTCAAATTGTTTCTTCTTAAGCACAAGAAATATCTGTGCTAAAACAACTGACGCAAAGAAAGCTAAGAGACCTTGGATCCGCAAAGGGTCTTGTAGTACGATTTCTACTTCTCCCTGACCAAATCCTCCCACATTGGGGTTATTAGTTAAAGGCTGATCCACCTTGACAAACTCACCTTCTGAAACGACGAGTTCAGGGCCGGGAGGTATAATATCAATAGCTTCACGATCCTCAGATGATTCTTGGATGGTGATTTCATACCCACCCCTTCCCTCTTTTCGAACAATTCTTTTTATCTTTCCCGTCGCTGAGGCGGTATAAATTGTATTGTTACTTTTGCTACCATCCGGGTAGATTTGTCCCCTCCCCCTGTTTCCCCCTACATAAATGGGGTATTTCAGAAAATGCGCTTCTTTATTAGTACCTGGGTTTGGTGATAAGATTGGAAATACAATTTCGCTGTATAACTTGCCCGGTAGTGGGCCTACGACAATTATATTGTCCTTACCGGGTCGGTAGTTTTGAAATGACAATTTTCCCAATTTTTCTTTCATTTCGGTTGGGAGGCGATTGGAGGGAGCTAATTCAAATCCTTCAGGTAGAATGAGGACAGCGCCAACATTAAGCCCCCCTCTTTTCCCATTTGCCAGTACTTATTTTATCTACGTGTCGTAAGGAATCTTAACAATTGCCTCAAATACAGTATCGGGAAGAACGGATTGTGGGGCCTCAATATCAACGGGTTTTTTGGCTAAATGACAATTGGCGCATACGATACGGCCTGTGGCTTCGCGTGGATTTTCGTAGTTTTGCTGCGCGAGAATCGGATATGCGTTCGATACAGATGGACAACTTAATTCTCCAAAACTTATCAATACTACGACTGATGAAATCCAACATTCTTTCACCCACTTATTCGTAATTGTTGCTTGCATAGATCGATTATTAGTTTTAAATATTTGTACGAACAGGCCGTGACATCTTATAACGCCAAAAAGAATCCTCTTTTTCCAATTCTTTTCGTGTAACTATTCTACCTTTTTCCGGTATTAGATGGGGAAGGCGGGGGGAGGGTGATTCCAAATGAGGGGCTAAAATAGCTTTGCTAACTGGACATTTGGATAAATTGTTGTCACTCACTCATTGTATGGTAGGTCGCTACAATTGAAGGAGATGCGCGATTCAAATGACGAAAGATCCAGTATTTAAATACTGTATCTAAAATAACTGGGAAGGTTGAAACAAAACAAGGAATTACATATTTATTGGGAATCAACCCACACTGTTCAAAAAAAGACCCTACAATTATTTCCCAACCATGGGGCGAGTGAAACCCTACACATAGATCAGTTAGTAGAAGGATGAAAAACGCCTTCATTGTATCATTTAAACTATAAAATGACTCTTGAACCCAGGAATTTGAAACGGCAAGTCTCTTTCGCCCCGATAGAAAGAAAAGAAATAGAATGCCAATGCTAATTGCATTGGTTACTAGCTGCAGCAATAGATGAATGGTTAGCTCGTTATACGTTATTGCTAATCTAGTAGTTTCATCGCACGCATCTACGTCAAAATTTTGCAACTGTGTATCTGCAAAATTGCCAATCACACCGTCTAACCAGAGTAACGACTCTGTTTCTCGGAGCTGTTTCAAAGCTTTTTCTTCCTGGAGGGAGTTTAAAAATAGTTGGATTTGAAATTTGTTCCACCAACTCCTAATCCAGGGTTCCATAAACCAATTTTTTATAGCCTCTCTAAGCAATAGGGGAAGAAACAAGGATAAACCAACATATTGGAGAGAAGCGGAGGCTTGGTTCTTGGCTAGGTCGAAGTCGTTATGTACCAATACACTTGATTGATTGGTTAATTCCGCTTTGAACCTGGCTAAAGTCCGAGTCACAGACCGAGGCACCAAATTAATTGGCTCATAAGCTGCTGGACTGTCGCGAGAATTTGCTAATTCGCAATTAAGGGATTTTTCAATCAATTTTTTATTAGTTTGGAACGAAAAGATTTGTCTGTGACAAAGTCTTCCCCAAAAATCGAACTCATTTGAAGTTGCTTCGATCCAAGCTAATTTTCTATTCATTTTTTGCAGATTTTTTAACTTGTTAGAAATGCGCTTACTTGCAGAGGTGGAATCGCCCCCGAGTTCATGGTTTGATAAGCCAATTAATCCTCTTCTACGGTTGCCCACTTCGTAATCCATATAAGAATTAGAACAAGATCCCGAAAATATATCTTGGGAAATCAAAGTATCTAAAGGCTTATGCAGGGGCGTATCTAAACAATTTTCGACTGAGTAATTTTTTGTGTAGTGGGGGTAGGACCCGCAGCGCTTTATTGGAGACGGCCAAAGAAACTTTGTCCAAAAAAAAATTATTGAATATTTTTGGATTCCTAAAAGTAGTAGACTAATTCTGTGTTCTAGGAGACTGCAACATATTATATATCTAGATTTGCCAGATGTTGCAATTCCGAAAGCTGATCGGGATCGTGACGAATCCTTTGCTGTGGGGGAAAATTGCTTCAGTTCCACGAAAAACAAAGAGTCAGGCTGTACATTCTTACTAGCTTCATAAGCTCTATCCGAGGAACGATGTGGTGTATTGAAAAACCATCGAAGAATTTTCTGTTTCCAATGACAGCAGTGCATATATTAATTATCCCTCAACCATGAGAGGTAAATTTGCGAAGTTGGAGGCTGGTCAAAAAAGTATTTGTTTCACAATTAGGATATCTCCTTCTTTGGAACCTTCCCAAACCCCATCTCTCGCTGTTGCCCCAATAGTTTTGTACCATACCTTTTTCTAAAGAATATGAGTTTTGGGCTTAACCTCAAAATCCTTCAATGGATACACGTAAAAAACGGGCGAGTTCGGCAGCTTTTTCTTCCATATTTTCCAAAATGAAATTTTCGCCGATTCTAGTTAGGGGGATACTTCGTCGACCCCTGACTTTTAGGTATAGAATCCGACTTGGAAAAAAACCTTCTTGACTTTTTAAACCGACTGCTTCAACATCTTTCAGGACGAGTCGAATATGGATACGTCGGTTTTTTCCGGGAAAGCCCCACCGAAAAATGGAGGAAATACCTTCTCGCTTGTCGAAGTAATTGTATCCGCCTCCCACGTCCCAAAAAGCAGTACACCACAAATACAAACCGAGGGAAAGACCAGCGATCCCGTAAAAGCACATCACGAGACCTTGTGGAAGAAATGCAATCTGTTTGGACGAAAGTCTAGGAATCAGATCTTCGCCGATGCAACTAGAAACTCCTACCAGTAAGAAACCTATTGAACCGCAGACGAGGGTATAGGCCCAACACGAATTTGCAAATGTACGTGAGCCTTGTATGAACTCTACTTGGATCCATTTGGAGCGGGAACTCATCATCATTTCCTCAGAGATTTCAGAATGAATAGATTAATTTTGTCGCTGGATTCACTTTTCCCCTTTTTTCTCTCTTCAGTTTTGTTTTGCATTTCAGTTACTACTTTTGCTTTTGTCTCATGCATCTGCGTTTGCTAGTAAAGTACCCTCAAGTCTATGGGTAAACAATTCCTCATAAGTGAAGTATCTCATCTTACTAACAAATGATCAATCTATATCCCAATTCTGTGCGAAATTAGAATGAGACATAGATTGTGAGAATATAATTTAATTACTGGAAAAATCAAATAGGGATATCCGCCAGCGCGGGTCATCCAAATTTGATTTTGATTAGAAGTAGATTTCTAATACAACTCGTACGAGGAGTGTGAAACCACTAAATTTTTATTTTTCCTACAAGAAGAGATAGATTATAAGATTTCATCTCGCTCTATATACAAAAATAAGGAAGCCATTGTAACTGCCGGAAACAACAAACCTACTAGCGGTACAAGGATAGAGGGTAAATAAGACGCTGTCATGATGAAATTGCCTCGAAAAAGGAAGAAATATTTATACAACAATATATCTCCGTTCCACTATTCCTTCTAGTATCTAATGATATTCCTTTTATTCCATAAAGGAAAGGTTTTTTAGTTTAAAGAACGAATAATCTTTTTTTTCTAAAAATCTTGGTAGGGAATATTAATAGACCGACAACGAGGAAGTATCCTATGCTTTACCGACCCCCTCTACTAGAAGGTGAGATGCAAATCTACAAGAGGTAAGTTAAACACAGCAACAATGTTAAGATTTTAAAGTATTTTTGTAAGGAGCTGAGAAGTAAGGCTCAGATATTTCACTCAAAACACCCTTCAGAAGATTACGCGGGACAATTGAATCGAGTAGCCCATTCTCAAATAAAGACTCAGCTGCTTGAAAATGGTCAGGTATCTTCTGGCGCGAGGTTTATTCAATTACCCTTTTACCGGCGAATGCTATATAGGCTTTAGATTCGGCAATGATTATATCTCCCAACATCCCGGAACTAGCAGTAACACCACCCGTGGTTGGATAAGTAAGAACGGATACATGAAGCAATTTTTTTTGAACTTGATGAAGGTGCAAAACAGAAGAAATTTTAGCCGTTTGCATCAAGCTCAACGTTCCCTCCTGCATACGTGCTCCCCCCGAGGCACAAATTAAAACTAGTGGCAGAAGCTTTTGTGTAGCATATTCAATTAAACGAGTAATTTTCTCACCCACCACTGAGCCCATACTTCCCCCCATGAAATGAAAGTCCATAACACCAGGCGCAATAAGTGTTCCATTTATATATCCTATACCTGTTTGAACAGCATCAGTTAAACCCGTTTTTTCCTGAGAAGTAAATATACGATTTTCATAAGACTCTTCGTCGAAGAAATTTAAAATGTCTTTTGCAATTATGTCTTCATCCAAGGGAATCCAAGTATTGGGGTCAATTAAAAGTTCGATCCTTTCCATACTATTCATTGAGAGGTGATAACCGCGTTCTTCACAAACACTTTTATTTCGTTTCGAAAATTTCACATGAAGCATATTTCCACAATTATCGCACCGAGCCCATAATCCCTTGTTCGCGTTAACACCTATTCGTCTATCTCTTTCACTTGAGACGGAGCTTCGCGTAGCTTCTTCGAGAAAAGCACCAATTAATCCACCAAATTTTCGCCTATCTTCAAACCAATTTATTACAGACGTAATAATCTCCTCATCTGTTTTCTTAGCTCGTATAACAAACAAATCCCAAACTTCCTTCCCAAAACGGCGGAGTATGCTCCTAGCTCAGGCAAATACTAGCAAATTGGGATCAACTACAAGTTTGTCGCCGAAGCAAAATTGAAAATTGATAAATTAGTTACCAAATCAGCCTTATTTTAGGTGTTTAATTTTGGTTCTCCAACGGAACCGTCAAAACATTAGAGTACAAAATCATACATAACGAAATCGCATGACCCAACAATAGTGGTTGAATGTAACATCAGACTGCTATTTTTCATATCGTAGCTTTTTGATACTGATACTAATTGGTGGGGATTTGAACCCGCGCATCTGCGGTTTAAAAACACGCGTTTTCCAACATTGAGTCACCAACCTTTTTTGGGGTACTAAGAGGGTTAGGGAAATTTTTTCCCGATCCTCTTAGTACCATTATGTCTCATAATGGTTTTAAGACAGATTTTGGAGAAAAGAACTTCGAAAATTCATACTTATCTACAATGTATCAATTGTCTCGAATTCAAATTTAATTGCTTTCCATATTTCGCATGCGGCAGCCAATTCTGGACTCCACTTACAAGCTTCGCGAATGATTTCGTTACCTTCACGGGCAAGGTCACGGCCCTCGTTACGAGCCTGTACGCAAGCCTCCGATGCAACTCTGTTAGCTACGGCACCGGGTGCATTTCCCCAGGGATGTCCCAACGTTCCCCCACCAAATTGTAACACAGAATCGTCCCCGAAAATTTCGGTTAGGGCAGGCATGTGCCAGACGTGAATACCACCCGAAGCTACGGGCAGCACACCAGGCATGGATACCCAATCTTGGGTAAAATAGATTCCGCGGCTACGATCCTTTTCGATATAATCGTCGCGAAGTAAATCGACAAATCCCAGGGTAACTTCTCGTTCGCCTTCTAATTTGCCCACTACAGTTCCGGCATGGATATGATCCCCACCAGACATGCGTAAAGCTTTGGCTAATACACGGAAATGTATACCGTGATTCCGTTGTCTATCGATGACAGCATGCATCGCCCGGTGAATGTGAAGAAGTAATCCGTTGTCTCTGCAATAATATGCTAAGCTGGTATTTGCGGTAAAACCCCCAGTCAGGTAGTCATGCATGACAATTGGTGCACCCAATTCTCTGGCGAAAACAGCTCTCTTCATCATCTCTTCACAGGTGCCTGCAGTGGCATTTAAATAATGTCCCTTGATTTCACCCGTTTCAGCCTGGGCTTTAAAAAGGGCTTCTGCTACGAATAAGAATCGATCTCTCCAACGCATGAAGGGTTGGGAATTCACGTTTTCATCATCCTTGGTGAAATCAAGTCCACCACGAAGGCATTCATAAACCGCTCTACCATAATTTTTGGCAGACAAGCCCAATTTTGGCTTGATTGTACATCCCAGTAGGGGACGTCCATATTTGTTTAGTTTATCCCTTTCTACCTGAATACCGTGGGGAGGTCCTATAAAAGTTTTGGAATACGCAGGAGGAATTCGTAGGTCTTCCAGACGCAGAGCGCGTAGGGCCTTGAATCCAAAAACATTCCCTACAATGGAAGTAAGCATATTGGTGACGGAACCTTCCTCGAATAAATCCAGAGGATAAGCTACATACGCAATATACTGATTCTCCTCCCCAGCAACGGGCTCGATATCGTAGCACCGGCCTTTGTAGCGATCGAGACTGGTAAGTCCGTCTGTCCATACCGTGGTCCATGTACCCGTAGAGGATTCCGCAGCTACTGCAGCTCCGGCCTCCTCAGCCGGTACTCCAGGTTGTGGAGTCATTCGGAAAGCCGCTAAGATATCAGTATCTTTGGTCTGGTATTCGGGAGTGTAATAAGTTAATCGATAATCTTTGACACCAGCTTTGAATCCAACACCTGCTTTAGTCTCCGTTTGTGGCGACATGATTTTGTTCCTCCCTACAACTGAAATAGTAAATCTTGCAATGATGAGATCTGCTCGGCATAGGTAGAGTCTTTCAATGTGATACGTAAAGCAGGTTTCGGTGATTTAAACTCTACACGATACTTAATACCTGTCAATAATCCACTTCAGGAATGGAACATTACCATTTTATATCGCGTTTTATGCGGGGTGCAACTAATCAATCCGATTTTCTGCAAAAATTGTTAAGGAAACAGCGCTCCGCCTCATCTCAACACATTGACTCGGCAATCTGTTCGTGGTTAGACTGGTCCATGGATTATGAACTAGTTAAGTGTTGGTTCTTTACTCCGAGAATCTAGAATGGGAAAAGACGTATAACCCAAGAATGAGAATTCAATTGATGGGGCACCGATTTCGTGGGTATTGAAGTCGAAGTCATATGGGAAGAAAAATTGTTTTAATTTTCGAATCTTCGCATCCCCTCACTTTATCTATCTATAGCCACATCTGCAAATTGAAAGGAAAAAAAGAGGGAATGAAGGTGAAAATAAAATAGGGAAATCTCCTTCACCATCGACCTTTCGACGGTGAAAAACAACATACATCTATTGATTCAGCAATTAAATAACGAAAACAAACCGAAACTGTTATGAAAACCAGTTCTCTCTTTTTCGAAATTTCTGAATTGGTAGAAAAAAACGTGGGGTACATCACTCAGATTATTGGACCAGTATTAGATGTGTCTTTTTCTCCAGGGGAGATGCCCAATATCTACAATTCATTAGTAATCAAGGGAAAAAATTCGGCGGGTCAGAAAATTGACGTTACTTGTGAGGTACAACAATTGTTGGGTAACAATGAAGTAAGAGCCGTAGCTACGAGTGCCACAGATGGTTTAATGAGAGGTATGGGCGCTGTTGATACGGGAGCCCCTCTTAGTGTTCCTGTTGGTGAAACCACTCTTGGCCGAATATTTAATGTCCTCGGCGAGCCCGTAGACAATCTGGGTCCTGTTCGGAATAATATAACCTTTCCAATTCACAGAGCCGCTCCGGCATTTACTCAATTGGATACTAAGTTATCAATTTTTGAAACGGGAATTAAGGTTGTAGATCTTTTGGCTCCGTATCGTCGAGGTGGAAAAATTGGCTTATTTGGTGGAGCCGGAGTTGGGAAGACAGTTCTTATCATGGAATCGATCAATAATATTGCGAAAGCTCATGGAGGTGTATCTGTATCCGGTGGGGTGGGGGAACGTACGCGTGAGGGTAATGATCTCTACATGGAAATGAAGGAGTCAAAAGTTATTAATGAACAAAATCTATCGGAATCAAAAGTTGCTTTGGTTTACGGTCAGATGAATGAACCGCCGGGAGCTCGTATGAGAGTTGGCTTAACCGCTTTAACGATGGCGGAATATTTCCGCGATATTAACAAACAAGATGTACTCTTATTCATCGACAATATATTTCGCTTCGTCCAAGCGGGGTCGGAAGTCTCGGCATTACTTGGTAGAATGCCTTCCGCCGTGGGTTACCAGCCGACCCTTGGTACAGAAATGGGAACATTGCAGGAAAGAATTACTTCCACCAAGGAAGGGTCAATAACTTCCATTCAAGCTGTTTATGTACCTGCAGATGATCTAACCGACCCAGCCCCCGCCACGACATTTGCACATCTAGATGCTACAACGGTACTTTCAAGAGGCTTAGCAGCAAAAGGTATCTATCCGGCCGTGGATCCATTGGATTCGACCTCAACTATGTTGCAGCCTTGGATCGTAGGTGAGGAACATTACGAGACGGCGCAGGGGGTGAAGCAGACTTTGCAACGTTACAAGGAACTTCAAGATATTATAGCTATTCTCGGATTGGACGAGTTATCCGAGGAGGACCGTTTGACGGTAGCTAGAGCGCGAAAAATAGAGCGTTTCTTGTCACAACCGTTTTTTGTGGCGGAAGTGTTCACCGGTTCTCCGGGTAAATATGTCAGTTTACCAGAAACAATTAAGGGATTTCAAATGATTCTTCCTGGAGAGTTGGATGCTCTCCCTGAGCAAGCTTTTTATTTAGTTGGTAATATTGACGAAGCTGCCGCGAAGGCTGCGGCTTTACAAACGGAGGGTCAATAAGAGGTATGTTATTAAGTCTTCGCGTAATGGCTCCTAATCGAATAGTTTGGAATTCCGAGGTCTGGGAAATTGTTTTATCCACCAGTAGCGGTCAGATTGGTATATTACCCAATCACGCACCACTTCTCACAGCTTTGGATATGGGGGTCTCAAAGATACGTAATGATGGGCAGTGGTCCGCAATGGCACTAATGGGTGGCTTCGCCATGATAGATAATAATCGGGTAACGATATTAGTTAACGAAGCGGAGAGAGCTAATGAAATTGATCCTGCCGAAGCTCAAAGAAATTTTCAAACAGCTAAAGCTGAGTTAGCTAAAGCAGAAGGCAAGAAAAGAATAATAGAAGCCAATTTGGCATTTAAAAGAGCTAAAGCCAGATTGGAAGCTTCAACTACCGTTTAGTCCGGTTCTCATAAGCCCGATATTCTCGATATCGATCCGGCCCGATGATCCCATACTTTACTAGTACGACGATGCTACGCATACAACACGTCTTGTATACGGCGAAACTTATTAGGTACCGGCTCAAACCGATTCAGTAGTCGCGGTATCTAATAAGTAAGTGTTACCTACTATTGGATTCGAACCAATGACTCTCGCCGTATGAAAGCGATACTCTAACCGCTGAGTTAAGTAGGTCGCCGCCACCTTTTTCCGCGCCAATCTCAAAATTCCCATCTATTCAGATGCAGGATTCAGATTTATGTATATGTCTATACATAGATATCTATTTCTATCTCTATGTATGTGCCTCTGTTGTGTATGTGCCTCTGTATATATATATTATACCTACTAGAAATGGTGGGAAGCAAGTTCAGGTTACATCAATAAGAAGCAAAGTAGCTGGTTCAATATATATATATTTTTTTTTTCAATTTTTCGACTTGACAGAAATTAGTTGTCACGGCTAAAATATTTATTACATGAACAGTTTGGTCAAGGGCTATAGCTCAGCGGTAGAGCGCCTCGTTTACACGTGCGCCGATGTCTTTTTAGAAGATTTGTCGAAACCCAACGATTCGTGCAAACAAAAAATATTGCATGACATACTTCTGTCTTACTTTTTCGACATGAAAGAACAGTAGCATGACAGAGAAATTGATATCAATTCGATAAAGTTGATATGGTAAAATTGGTTTATCCGATGCTAAAAGGGGTTGGACAATGGAGGACCAACAAAAAATCTCTTCCTCGTCTCACGAACTTTCGGGTGTAGAAAGTGTCGTGTCGCCAAGCTAGAGTTTCCGAGCGATAGAGACTTTTTCAGATCGCGAGATGGAGGAAGTTCTACCCAATAGAGGCAAACCTGTGTCAACGCGTAGCTAATAAAATAATCTTCTCAAGAGACTTCGGGATTGCTTAATCCATTTTTTTGTCAGGTAGTTCCTTTCAACTACTACCCAACTTGGAGGAGAATACCTGGAGAAAGAATTGTTTGAGCATACGGAACCAAATCTTCTCATTCATATACGAAACGAAAGATTGGTACATCAGCACCTGTTCGCCCCCACTAGGATTGGGGAACAGTTGGATAGAGAGCCCAATGCCGTAAAAGCGGCATGTTGGGTTCGATAAGCGGTTTGAGAACTTATTTCTATATTCTTATCTGCATAACCGAGAGTGTCTACGGTTCGAATCCGTATAGCCCTAAATCGTTTGTAAAGGAAAAGGCTAGAACTACAAAATCATTGATGTAGGGTAATCTACCCAATTGATCCAAGTTGCCTATTCCAGTAAATCCATCATTGACTATGATCTTCTCAATCTGATGTATAAGAATTCCATTACTCAATTTAATCCATCAGATTAATGTGACCCCCCTCATGGCCAGAAGAAAAGTAAATTGGCTCAATTTTTTGATTGAGTAATCAACCCAATGGACATACATTAAGAGTACCGGGTTCCTTACTACTACTACTACAGGTATAAGCTGGCGACAACTCCAACCCACTTCTCCAAGAAGGTTGTAGGTGTTAAACCTGTTGTGGTGTAGCGGGGCGTTGATTGTGGAAACAGAAGGAGTGTATAGATGTTTTTGTTTCACCAATATGACTCTTTTTGGATTTTTCTCTTAGTTTCTATATCTATTCCATTTCTGGCTTTTTCGATTCCAAGGCTTGTTGCTTCCACTCGAGAGGGTCCGGAAAAGTTGACAAGTTATGAGTCGGGTATTGAGCCAAAAGGAGACACTTGGATTCGATTTCAAATACGCTATTACATGTTTGCCTTGGTCTTTACGGTCTCCGATGTCGAAACCGTATTTCTGTATCCCTGGGCTCTAGCTTTTGGGGACTTGGGGTTATTTGGTCTCGTTGAAGTAATTGTTTTCATATTCGTACTAATCGTCGGTTTGGTTTATGCATGGCGAAAAGGAGCATCGGAATGGTCTCAATTTCCGAACAGTCGGGTGAAAGTGACGGCAGGAAAGTCAAATACAAAAACGAAGACGCTTTCCTCAATTTGGTATCACGCTCGCCCCTTCGGCGAGGTTTGTCAGATTCAATTTTTTTAGCGAGTATCAGTGATTTTTCCAATTGGTCCAGGTTATCAAGTTTATGGCCACTTTTATATGGTACCAGTTGTTGTTTCATTGAATTTGCCTCTCTAATTGGTTCAAGATTTGATTTTGACCGGTACGGACTAGTACCTAGATCCAGTCCTAGACAAGCGGACCTAATTGTTACTGCCGGTACTGTAACCATGAAAATGGCTCCATCTCTAGTGAGATTATATGAACAAATGCCTGAACCTAAATATGTAATTGCTATGGGAGCTTGCACCATTACGGGAGGCATGTCTAGTACAGATTCTTACAGTACCGTTCGCGGGGTAGACAAATTAATTCCTGTCGATATTCATTTGCCAGGTTGCCCACCTAAACCCGAAGCTATTATCGATGCCGTGACAAAACTCCGCAAGAAAATTGCTCGAGAAAGTTTTGGGGAACGGGCTTCGTGCTCCACCCGAACGAAATACCCCAGCTTAAGTCACACACTTCGTTTCGTAACAAACGCCCATACCGGAAAATACAATAAAGAGATAGAAAATTGTGGCACAAAATTGGCGCTAACTAATTTTTCGGAAAACTTGCAAAAGTTTGCAGACCAGTACGATGAATTAATATCATCAAATTGATGATTAGTTCTATTTCTCCTATGGAATCAATGAGGAAAATGAAGAGGTATTAACCGATATGAACACCGCTGAAAAAGAGGAATTCAATCCAGATACGCGGGGTCGAATATCTGCCTGGTTAACCAAACACAAGTTCTCACACCGACCTTTGGGTTACGATTATAGAGGTGTCGAGATTTTGCAGGTCAAGTCGGAGGAATGGTTGTCTATAGCTGTCGCCCTTTATGCTTACGGATTTAATTACCTACGATCTCAATGTGCTTATGACGCGACACCTGGTGGATCTTTAGTCAGTGTGTATCACTTAACCCAGATGCAAGATCAGCCAGATCAACCTGAGGAGATATGTACAAAAATCTTTGTTTCAAGAGCAAATCCTCAAATACCTTCGGTTTACTGGGTTTGGAAAAGTGCTGATTTCCAAGAACGTGAATCCTACGATATGTTGGGAATAATTCACCGGGGACACCCGTACCTTAGGCGTATACTAATGCCTGAAAGTTGGATCGGCTGGCCTCTCCGTAAGGATTATGTAGTACCCAACTTCTATGAATTACAAGATGCCTTATAGATTTTGAAAGAAGATAAAGACTTAGTTTTATAACATCTTTTCACTCAATTTACCCAGTTTTTGAAAAAATTACTTTACTGGCTTTCAACTAGCTTTTTCCAAAAAGCTCCTGCCCCTATGATTATGATGGGGGTTCAAATTTTTTCTCTTTTCTCATCGACAACTTGTGAGAATATGAAAATAATTAGTTGCCAAGAACCAGATTTGAACTGGTGACACGAGGATTTTCAGTCCTCTGCTCTACCAACTGAGCTATCCCGGCCAACTCTTTTTCTTTTAAGGATACGACTGCTCCAAATATGCGAGGGTTAAATATTCTCTTTTTTGGATATTTGATCACCTAATCAAACTTTCACTTCTCTCCTTCTGTCGATTTCTTTCATGCTGTTTGTGAGAGAAAAAGAAAAGCCGGGAGGCAGGCTAAAGATTGATCGAGCCATTCAGGGATTTCCACCACCTGAATGGCTGATCTGATCCGTCTTGTCAGGGGGATTTTTGACGGTTTTCTTAGTTTCAATCGCAGACAAATCCATTGGATCCAGATGGAATGAAATGATTGATTTTTATCGTTGGGGATAGAGGGACTTGAACCCTCACGGCCGAAACCAACGGATTTTCTTCCTAATGCAACTTGCGTCGCTACCAGATTGTCAGTAGCTGTGTAGGATAGGGCTCTACCTTCATTCACGAGAAAATTATTAGTTGCTACCGGCTCATTCATTACTTAACTTAAGTAAGAGTATTCGTCATAATGTAATGAGCTCTTAGAACAGGTAGGAGAAAGATGTGGGAACTAGCAATACTAATTAGGGTGAGGAAATATAATTTTCTCTAGCGCTTTATTCATCAGTGAAACAGAATATTGATGCGTGACTTCGTCAATGAATGCTTCTTCCAAACTCCTTTTAAGGAGCCCGCCTCTAAAAGTTGAAATCTACTCCCTCTTAACTACAATTCAAATATATCTTTTTCAGATATCTTACTTCATGTGGTCAATCACATGGAACATTTTGATATTCAGTTCTTTTGTAAACTACTAACTAATAGTTCGCTCGTTAGAATAACCCCCTTCGAGTCTCTGTACCTATCTCGCCCCACCAATCCGGTTGAAATTTCGTGAGGTGGTATGAGATTTGGCTCAGGATTGCCTGCTGAATAATCCTAGGTTTCCCTGAATCTGGGAGCTGCCACTTGATACGTCTCCATACCTAGGCTCAATCCGATCGAGTCCGCTGCGTCTACCATTTCGCCATATCCCCACCCCTAGCCCCAACAAACCGGAAGGAAAAGACTAGTTTTTTTTTTTTTGATTTTTCAAAAAGAAAAGTGGGGAAAGAATTGATGTACCTTTTTTTAAGAATCGAGACCCCACCCCATCCACATAATAATAGATTTCATCAAATATGGATGGAAAAACTAACATGTAAATACAAATACACATCTGTTTAGGCATCTCATCCCTTTAGCTTTTGCTCTCCCTCAGACCTTTTTAGCCTCGCTTCTCACTTAATTAAAAAATAAATATGTGTAATACAAAATGTCGGTTAGAAAATTACGCGTTTTTTTTTCAAAAGTTTTTCTGAAATAAGTATATAGAGACGCACCACTTGAGGCAATACACTTACTGCATCAATTTATCTGAATTTCTTCTACATAAATTTTATGTAAATGTATATGTTACAACATTTTCACTTCATCCGGTCCAAATTGGTGAATACATAAGTAGTGCTAAAATGGGCTTCTGTCTGCTTCCTAATCTATTTGCTTAAATGATTTTAACAAATTGAAGTGGATATTTATCAGTTTCTATCCATATGTTATGATTTCTATAGATATCAATTTTGATCAACTTCTATTAGAGTTGGCAATAGAGATGGATTATGTCTCCGTGCCGATCTCAGAAGTTTTTATTTTGTCCTACGTTTGGAAAACATTTATAGAAAAGGAGTTTTTACGTCTCGTTATCGAGGACCTCGTTTAAAACTAACGCGTCGTCTGAAAAATTTGCCAGGCCTTGTGGGTAAGAATAAGACGTCGAACTCGGGGGAATTCCGAGTTGCTAGCGACCAATCAGTTTTGAAGAAAATTTCTCAATTTTGCATACGTTTGGAGGCCAAACAGAGATTACGTTTTAACTACGGATTGACAGAACGTCAATTACTCAAATATGTTCGTATTGCCAGAAAAACCAGGGGTTCAACAGGTCAGGTACCGCTGCAATTGCTTGAGATGCGTTTGGATAATATTCTTTTTCGGTTAGGTATGGCTTCCACGATTCCCGCTGCCAGACAATTGGTTAATCATCGACATATTTTAGTGAACCATCGTATTGTGGATATACCAAGTTATCGATGTAAACCTAGAGATATTATTACTATTCGAAACCGAACAACTTCCCACAATGTGGCAAAAGGTGAGTCTCTCGCAGGGGGCGGAATACCAGATCATTTAACTCTGTCTCTCTCGAAAACTGGCGAGCCAGCGGGCTTAGTAAATCAAATGGCCAATCGAGAATCCGTCGATTTAGATATCAATGAATTGTTAGTTGTTGAGTATTACTCTCGAAAGGCTTAACTTAAAAAGATTTCCTGAAATTCTATCAAATACTGTGGAGACCCTTGTTGTGAAAATACCCAGTCAAAGAACTAAGATTTATACGAATTAAAAAGCAGATTACCGGAAAGATGAAATATAAGAATATTTTTGATCCACCCTTAAAAAATGAAATTTTAGAAATTTACTTCTTGCAAGCAAAGTTTTCTGATTTTGAAAAAGTTGATTTGAATCATAATGTCGTTTTTGAGTTCTAGATCTGTGCTATTTCGACACATCTAACACTAAGATAAGGGAGAAGGGGGTGTGGGGGGGGGGCTTAGACTATATTTATCATTCCTAGTAAAATAGTCTATCAATTAATTTTTTCACGAAACAGATTCAAACTCTTACATGGAATCCTTTTCTTTTTCCAAAAGAACTGTTTAATTTATTCTATTTTTTTTTTGTGGGTAAGTAAAAAGATGTCTGAGAAAATAATAATAGAAATAGGAAAGGGAGGGATTCGAACCCTCGGTAGCTAGAATTCTACGTAGCATTTCCGGTGCTATGCCTTAAACCGCTCGGCCACCTCTCCCGGGGCTGATACATTTCAGTAGTGAAACATCTGAATTTATTTTAGAACTTTAGACAGTGAAATGACAAGTAATTTGCGCGTACCCTCGCCAAAAACTATCCCTAAAGTAAAGTGAAATACTAAAAATCGAGATGGAAAGTGAAGTAAATTTTCGACCTAGCTTTGTCACTCCACGATTTTTCCCCTTTCACTTCTCGTCCAACCAGGTAGACTTCCTTCTCCTTTTTTCGTAATCTCAATCAATGGACTGATAAAATAATAGGTGAAGTTATTAAAAAAAAACACACAAGGAGTTAATTTCGACTACGCCTAGGTCGCGGAGAAATGATAATTTTATCGATAAAACTTTCACAATTCTAGCGGATATTTTGATAAGAACGTTACCTACTACTAAGAGAGAAAGGGAAGCTTCTATATACTACAGGGATGGTGTGATTCGAGAAGGGAAGCAATTTAGCACTATTCCCAATTGGTTGAAAAAACTACCATTTCAGCAAGCCCACATTTGGTAGAGGTGTTCTTCGATTGTCGAACAAATCCTTTGGTCGCGTATCCACGACTGATGCAGCCCCGCAAGTTACGGATCTCGCTTTCTGCGGGTCTGGGTATCAAGCAAGCAAGGGGTTAAACCTTTTAATTTAGATGTAATATGCAAAAATTTAAGGAATAAGTGCAGGGATGGGGGGGTAGACACCACATGGAGAAATCGACAATACAAATTCTTCGTCAACCCTTGACTTCGACAAACATTATGTGTATTTGAGAACTCTGGAGCCGCTCTAACGACTAATTGCGATCGGGGTAACAAACAGCCATCCCGTTTGTATTTTGGATACCCCTTGGATCATCGGAGATTGTCGGGGTGAATAACCCCATGAGAAACAAAGCGTTGGGAACGAAGAAATTGCCAGGGAGTCCATTGTTAGATAGAGTCTATTGCTGTTACCAATAATTTTATGGCGATGCCACAAACTATCCGGTGATAAAAAAAGACTCTTTGCAGAAGGGATGGTTAGACAAAATTTTTTCGAGACACTAACCCCCGCTTAGTTAGAGATTTTATTAGGGATAATAATAAGAATACTTCCCAAATTGTTTCTTCGTCAATCAGGCGGGAGGAGCCGTATGAGACGGAAGTTTCATGTACGGTTTTGAAGCGGAGCTTTTTTGCATAAGCAACCGTAACGTATGTCGGCCCAATCAGAAGGAGAATATGCAGAAGCTTCGCGAAGTTACTACAAAGCGATGCGGTTAGAGATTGATTCTTATGATCGAAGTTACATACTCCACAATATAGGTCTGATTCATACCAGTAATGGAGAACATGCAAAAGCTTTGGAATACTACTTCCAGGCACTGGAGCGCAATTCCTTCTTGCCACAGGCTTTTAATAATATGGCTGTGATCCGCCACCACGTGCGACTACCTATACTTCAGGATTCTTTGGTTCCTAACCACTAAACCGATGAAGAAGGCTTCCCCCAAGCATATTTCCGAACGGAAATTGCCATAAGCTGCGGGATTCAGTCCCCTTTTAAGCAATCCAGATTTAAAGGAGATATATGACTTAACTGTCCCATGGATAATTGACTAAAAGTGGGGGAATAGAGCGTCGCAAGGATTTTTCGTTGAAAATCTGGGTCGATACAATGAGACTGTCTCATCAAAAAATTTATGCAATTTGTTTCTGTAGCAGAGGCAGTTGGGAGGGCAATAAATGGCGAGACACGGCGTAGTATCAAATCCCAAAGGAAATAAAAATTTTTGAAAGGGATCCAAGTTGAGATAGGGTAGTTAGTGACGAGGGAAGTTGTTACTCCTCCCTTAATAGCTGTGAGTACGGAAGAGTTTTTATTTGGGACGGATAAAATCAAAAACCTGACTATTTTTATTCATAACCCTTCCTGCTTCTTTCCAAGTTCGGGGATAATATTCATTTCCTGGTTATAAGACGATAAGCTGAGGCTCAGTCGTGTGAGCCGTATGGGTGGGAAACTCCCAAGTTCGGTTCTAAAGGAGGAAATTCTCAAGGAATCATCCATCCTGGTCGAGGGGAACAGGCCATTCAGCAAGGAGATTTGGAAATTTCGGAAGCTTGGTTTGATCAGGCTGCTGAGTATTGGAAACGGGCAGTAGCGCTTTCCCCCGATAATTACGCTGAAGCACAGAATCGGTCAAAAATTACAGGACGCTCTTCCCCGCTTCATCAGTAGAAGAGCCCGCTTCATCGGTGGGAGAGGTAGAACGGCGAAACAAAAAAGGTGTAGCAAACCGACTTAGGAAGTATAAATAAATAATACTTCTTGCTTGCCCGCTTGTCAGACACCAACTCCTCTCCCCCGTTTATTTTTTCATCGAGGGGACAATTAATTATGCCAAGTCCATTAGGCACTACTGAGTTGTGTAATAATACCACCAAAAGCTTATTCAGAATAAGCTATCTATCATAACTGTTCAAGTTTCAAATTCAGGCGTAGATAGTAAATTTTTTTAAAAACCCCAGTTCTTAAAAGTTTCGTATCTCTTGTTGGTAGGTTGTTGCTATCCCCTGCCCGAAGAGAGGAGAGTCCCGATGACTATTCGTTCGCCGGAACCAGAAGTCAAAATTATGGTAGAGAAGGATCCCGTGAAAACATCTTTTGAGAGATGGGCTCTGCCTGGGCATTTCGCGAGAAATTTGGCTAAGGGTCCCAGTACTACTACATGGATTTGGAACCTACATGCCGATGCCCACGATTTTGATAGTCATACTAATGATTTAGAGGATATATCCCGTAAAATATTTAGTGCTCATTTTGGCCAACTAGCTATTATTTTTATTTGGTTGAGCGGCATGTACTTCCATGGAGCTCGTTTTTCCAACTATGAAGCATGGCTAAATGATCCCACCCATGTGAAACCCAGTGCCCAAGTTGTTTGGCCAATTGTAGGTCAGGAAATACTTAATGGAGATGTGGGCGGGGGGTTTCAGGGCGTGCAAATAACGTCCGGATTTTTTCAACTTTGGCGAGCTTCCGGAATAACTAGCGAGTTACAGCTTTATTGCACAGCTGTGGGTGCTTTAGTTTTTGCCGGATTGATGTTTTTCGCCGGCTGGTTTCATTACCACAAAGCTGCTCCAAAATTGGCTTGGTTCCAAAATGTTGAATCTATGCTGAATCATCACTTGGCCGGTCTCTTGGGATTGGGATCTCTTGGGTGGGCGGGACATCAGATACACGTTTCACTTCCCATTAATCAGCTATTAGATGCAGGTGTTGACCCCGAAGAAATACCTCTTCCCCACGAACTCATTCTTAGTCGTGATCTTCTAGCTCAGATGTATCCGAGTTTTGCAAAAGGTTTAATCCCATTTTTTACTTTGAACTGGTCAGAATACTCAGACTTCTTGACTTTTCGCGGTGGGTTAAACCCGATAACAGGAGGTTTGTGGTTGACTGATGCTGCACACCACCACCTGGCTATCGCGGTTCTCTTCCTGGTAGCTGGTCATATGTACAGAACAAATTGGGGTATTGGGCATAGCACAAAAGAAATCCTGGAAGCCCATAAAGGACCCTTCACGGGTGAGGGACACAAGGGTCTTTATGAAATTTTAACGAATTCGTGGCACGCTCAATTAGCTATTAATCTCGCCACTTTGGGATCCCTAACAATTATTGTCTCTCATCATATGTATGCCATGCCCCCTTATCCCTACTTGGCCACCGATTACGCCACACAACTTTCTTTGTTTACACATCACATGTGGATAGGAGGTTTCTTAGTAGTGGGAGCAGCTGCACATGCGGCTATTTTTGTCGTAAGGGATTACGATCCAACTACTCAATGCAACAATTTGTTGGATCGTGTTATTCGTCATCGTGATGCAATAATTTCACATCTTAACTGGGTTTGTATCTTTCTGGGTTTCCATAGCTTCGGTCTTTATATTCATAATGATACCATGAGTGCCTTAGGGCGTCCTCAAGATATGTTTTCGGATACTGCCATTCAATTGCAACCAATATTTGCTCAGTGGATTCAAAATACTCACGCCTTGGCTCCTGGATCAACTGTACCTAACGCAACGGCAAGCACCAGCTTAGCCTGGGGTGGGAGCAACTTAATAGCAGTAGCCGGCAAGGTGGCCTTAGCACCGATTCCACTAGGTACTGCAGATTTTCTAGTACACCACATCCACGCATTTACAATTCATGTTACTGTATTAATTTTGTTGAAAGGCGTCTTATTCGCACGCAGCTCCCGATTAATACCTGACAAAGCAAATCTCGGTTTTCGGTTTCCCTGCGATGGTCCTGGGAGAGGGGGCACCTGCCAGGTATCTGCTTGGGATCATGTTTTCTTGGGGCTGTTCTGGATGTACAACTCCATTTCAGTAGTTATATTCCACTTCAGTTGGAAAATGCAATCGGATGTTTGGGGGAGTGTAAGCGAACAAGGAACAGTGAATCACATTACTGGGGGAAACTTTGCGCAAAGTTCAACAACAATAAACGGATGGCTGCGAGATTTTTTGTGGGCACAGGCTTCTCAAGTTATTCAATCATATGGTTCTTCATTATCCGCATATGGTCTCCTATTCTTAGGGGCTCATTTTGTTTGGGCTTTTAGCCTAATGTTTCTATTCAGTGGTCGCGGCTATTGGCAGGAACTTATCGAATCTATAGTTTGGGCTCATAATAAATTGAAAGTTGCTCCCGCCACCCAACCCAGAGCCCTGAGTATTATACAGGGACGTGCCGTGGGAGTAACTCATTACCTTCTGGGTGGAATCGCCACAACTTGGGCATTCTTCCTGGCGAGAATCATTGCAGTGGGATAATGGCTAGGAGGATTTGAGAAACATTACGGCATCAAGATTTCCAAAGTTCAGCCAGGGTCTATCCCAAGACCCAACTACTCGTCGTATCTGGTTCGGTATAGCCACTGCGCATGATTTCGAGAGTCATGACGATACCACTGAAGAACGTCTCTACCAACAAATATTTGCATCTCACTTTGGTCAGTTAGCTATCATTTTTCTATGGACCTCTGGGAATTTGTTCCACGTAGCATGGCAGGGCAACTTCGAAACATGGGTACGGGACCCATTACATGTGAGACCGATCGCTCATGCCATTTGGGATCCCCATTTTGGTCAGCCGGCAGTCGAAGCCTACACCCGGGGGGGGGCTGCGGGTCCGGTCAATATAGCTTATTCCGGTGTATACCAGTGGTGGTACACCATCGGTATACGCAATAACCAAGATCTCTATACCGGATCTATTTTTCTGCTAGCTATTTCTGCTTTGTTTTTATTAGCTAGCTGGTTACACCTCCAACCCAAATGGAAACCAAGCATTTCGTGGTTCAAAAATGCTGAATCTCGCCTTAATCATCACCTTTCGGGATTATTTGGAGTGAGTTCTTTGGCTTGGACAGGCCATTTGGTTCATGTAGCTATTCCCGAAGCGAGGGGCGGACATGTTAGATGGAACGACTTATTAACTACCGCTCCGCATCCCCAGGGATTGGGGCCGTTTTTTTCGGGTCAGTGGAGCGTTTACGCACAAAATCCCGATTCCAACACCCATTTGTTCAATAGCACTCAAGGGGCGGGAACAGCTATTCTAACTTTTTTGGGGGGGTTCCATCCGCAGACTCAAAGTTTGTGGCTAACTGATATTGCTCATCACCACCTGGCAATAGCCGTTGTGTTTGTAATTGCCGGCCATACGTACAGGACTAACTTTGGTATTGGACATAGTATGAAGGAAATTTTGGATGCTCATATTCCCCCAGGAGGCAGGTTAGGACGTGGACACAAGGGACTTTACGATACAGTGAATAATTCCCTTCACTTTCAATTGGGACTCGCTTTAGCTGCTTTGGGGGTCATTACTTCCCTCGTTGCGCAACATATGTACTCCCTACCCGCTTATGCTTTCATAGCACAAGATTTTACAACGCAAGCCGCGCTATATACACATCACCAATACATTGCCGGGTTTATCATGGCAGGAGCTTTCGCACACGGAGCCATTTTTTTTCTCAGAGATTATGATCCTGAACAAAATAGAGATAATGTCTTAGCAAGAATGTTGGAGCATAAAGAAGCGATAATATCCCACCTAAGTTGGGCTAGCTTATTTTTGGGGTTTCATACCTTAGGTCTTTATGTTCACAACGACGTCATGTTGGCCTTCGGGACTCCGGAAAAACAGATTCTAATTGAACCTGTATTTGCTCAGTGGATCCAGTCGGCTCATGGTAAAGCTTCGTATGGTTTCGATGTGCTCTTATCCTCGGCAGATAGTCCGGCAAGTAATGCCGGTCGGAGCTTGTGGTTACCTGGTTGGTTGGATGCTGTTAACAGCAGTAGCAATTCGTTATTTTTAACGATTGGTCCTGGGGATTTTCTAGTTCACCATGCCATTGCTTTGGGCTTACACACAACTACATTAATTTTGGTGAAAGGTGCGTTAGATGCGCGTGGTTCCAAGTTGATGCCAGATAAGAAAGAATTTGGTTACAGCTTTCCTTGCGATGGTCCCGGCCGAGGGGGAACCTGCGACATTTCCGCTTGGGATGCATTCTACTTAGCTGTTTTTTGGATGCTGAACACTATTGGATGGGTCACTTTCTACTGGCACTGGAAACACATTACTTTGTGGCAGGGCAACGTTGCTCAATTCAACGAATCTTCTACGTATTTAATGGGATGGTTGAGGGATTACTTATGGCTTAATTCCTCGCAGCTTATTAATGGTTATAACCCGTTTGGCATGAACAGTTTATCTGTATGGGCATGGATGTTTTTATTTGGGCATCTTGTGTGGGCTACCGGGTTTATGTTTTTAATTTCGTGGCGCGGATACTGGCAAGAACTCATCGAAACTCTAGCTTGGGCCCATGAACGAACGCCCCTAGCAAACGTGATACGATGGAAAGATAAGCCAGTTGCTCTTTCCATTGTTCAAGCACGGTTGGTTGGATTAGCTCACTTCTCTGTGGGTTATGTTTTTACCTACGCCGCTTTTCTAATAGCATCTACATCAGGTAAATTTGGCTAATCTTCGTCCGACTACCAGCTTGCTCGCTACTGCGTCGGACTTAGTCTTTCCTTTCACATTCAGGACATCAATTATTTACTTACCAAATTAGTTAGTTAGTTACCAATAATAGATAGAGATACATTTTTCGAAGTTATTGATAAATAACACTTTTGGGTGTAACTTTTTTTTGTTTTGTGTAATTTGTTTCGTAGTAATAATACAATTCCGTTTACTGACCCGTCAATTATGGCAAAGAAAAGTCTCATTGAAAAAGAGGAAAAGAAAAAGAAATTGGTCGAAAAATATGATGTTGTTCGCCAATCCCTGAAACGGAAAATCAAAAGTAGTTCGCAAATCCAGGAGAAACTACTTTTTTCTGAAAGATTGCAATCTCTACCACGTAATAGTGCACCTGTTCGTCTCCGTAACCGGTGCTCCCTAACCGGACGACCCAGATCTAATTACCGAGACTTCGGTTTTTCCAGACACGTACCCCGCGAAATGGCACACACCTGTGTTTTGCCTGGAGTATCAAAATCTAGTTGGTGAAAAAAGAAACTATTTTGCCCACACCCTTTCTTTGTTTCACAAATTGAGAAGTTAGATATATAGAATCTATTTCTATTTACCCAAATCTACCACTTTTGCTCAATGTAATTATTCAAGGGATGTATAATAATTACATTGAAGGCATTAACTACGCGGGGTAGAGCAGTTTGGTAGCTCGCGAGGCTCATAACCTCGAGGTCACGGGTTCAAATCCCGTCTCCGCAAAGTCAACTGCCAAATATTTGCTCAAAAACAGTTGTTTTAAAATTAATCAGTTTTTCCCTTTTGTTTTCCTGACGGTTTTACCACTAGATCTACCCAAGGTTTACATCCGACTAACAAAGGGAAAAGCCAACCTTTTCCCCACAGGTCCAGGTTTTTTGATAAAAAATAAGCCCCTTTAACTCAGCGGTAGAGTAACGCCATGGTAAGGCGTAAGTCGTCGGTTCAAATCCGACAAGGGGCTTGGTTTTGCAAGATCCGGCTATCCGATAGTCTCGGCTTGGTAGTAAAATACCAGCCATGATTGTTATAGTCTTTAAAATGAAAAAAAAAAAATTGTTTTTCCTCGCAAAGAATTCATAATAATTCTATTTTGTCATTACGCAGAAAGAATATTGCGTCATCCCTCATGATGTCGAGGAATTAGTTGGATATAATTTATCATCCTAGAGCCATTTTGGTTATCCTTACCTCGGGAATCAAATGGAAATCCCTACTATCAATATTATGTAAATGTAGATAGACATTTATATTTATATCTACACTTAGTGAAAGAAAAAGAAATATTAGAAAAAACGAAGCTGGGAGAGATAGATTCGGGTAGTACTTCTTCCTTGATCTTCATATTCTCTTCTAGTTCAGAAAAAATTTTAAACTACTAAGAATAAGAAGAAGTTTTCCCGAATCTCTAGCACTCCCACTTATCACATTTTCTAAACAATCAAAAACAAAAAGTGACTCTACTGTTAGGACTTGAAGCAGAGATAGAACTATCCCGTTCAACATGAGAATTTCTGACATACTCGTTGTTCAAAAATGACCCGTGACATAACGAACGCTATTCATTTATTCTGTTTGAGACTAAATAATTTTTTGAGTTTCCTGAAGATTGGTCAAAAAGATACCACATATGTCTAAAATATAGACAAGTACACAAAAATGCAAAATTTCTATACATGACATGTGAAAGCTCTTTATACTAAAAAATTTCGTACTTATTCCCCTTTAATTCTTATTCTTACATAAATTTATCTTTTCGTTGGGTTGGGTTCGTTCATGTGTTAGAATGTTTAACAAAGTTCTAGAAGAAAAGGGGGGTTGATCCACTTTCTCAAAAAAATAAATGACGTAACAGAGAGAATCTCTCAGAAACAAGCAAAATTAAGATATCAGAATAGAAAGCGAGGGAAATAAATAATTAGTGAAAAGATAAGGAAAAACGAAAACAAATTAAAAGAGAAATAAGAAGCAATAAGAAGTGAGAAATTCCTGATGAAAATCTTCTGAGTCTCCCTCTCGCACGAAAATTATGACAAAACGATTTCTCTATTAACATGGACGAGCCAGTTATCTCAGGTTTGAGGAAGCTAGACCAACTCGTCGAGTGAGCAAAGAGGGGTGGGGAACCCAGAAGTGGTTTGAAGAGTTTTACTTAATGAGGGAACAATATGACAATTGCCATTGGAAAATCTTCCAAAGAACCGAAAGATCTATTTGACAGTATGGACGACTGGCTTAGAAGAGATCGTTTCGTATTTGTGGGTTGGTCTGGCCTACTACTTTTTCCCACCGCGTACTTCGCGTTAGGCGGTTGGTTTACAGGTACGACCTTTGTGACTTCATGGTACACTCACGGATTAGCTAGTTCTTATTTAGAGGGATGCAATTTCTTGACTGCTGCGGTATCCACTCCCGCCAATAGTTTGGCTCACTCCTTGCTTTTGCTATGGGGTCCTGAAGCGCAGGGGGACTTCACGCGTTGGTGCCAATTAGGAGGCTTATGGACTTTCGTCGCTCTTCATGGCTCTTTCGCTTTGATAGGTTTTATGTTACGTCAATTCGAACTGGCTAGGTCCGTACAACTACGTCCCTACAACGCAATAGCTTTTTCCGCTCCGATTGCAGTTTTTGTCTCTGTATTCTTAATTTATCCTTTGGGACAATCCGGTTGGTTCTTCGCACCCAGTTTTGGTGTAGCGGCTATCTTCCGGTTTATTCTCTTTTTTCAGGGTTTTCATAATTGGACTCTGAATCCATTTCATATGATGGGGGTTGCGGGAGTTCTCGGTGCTGCTCTTCTATGCGCCATTCATGGTGCTACGGTCGAAAATACTCTTTTTGAAGACGGTGATGGTGCAAACACGTTTAGGGCGTTCAATCCAACTCAGTCTGAAGAGACTTATTCGATGGTAACTGCAAATCGCTTCTGGTCCCAAATATTTGGTGTTGCCTTCTCCAACAAACGTTGGTTACACTTTTTCATGTTATTCGTGCCAGTGACGGGTTTGTGGATGAGTGCTATTGGGGTGGTTGGTCTCGCCCTAAACCTACGCGCGTACGATTTTGTTTCCCAAGAAATTCGTGCAGCAGAAGATCCTGAATTCGAGACTTTTTACACAAAAAATATTTTATTAAACGAAGGGATCCGTGCCTGGATGGCAGCTCAGGATCAGCCTCACGAAAACCTTGTATTCCCCGAGGAGGTTTTACCCCGTGGAAACGCTCTTTAACGGAACCCTATCGCTCGGTGGTCGCGATCAGGAAACCACAGGTTTTGCCTGGTGGGCAGGGAATGCCCGGTTGATTAATCTGTCTGGTAAATTGCTTGGCGCCCATGTGGCTCATGCTGGTCTGATTGTCTTTTGGGCTGGAGCTATGAATCTATTTGAAGTAGCTCACTTTGTATCGGAGAAGCCTATGTACGAGCAGGGACTAATCTTACTTCCCCATCTGGCCACTTTGGGTTGGGGGGTGGGTCCTGGCGGTGAAGTAGTAGATACCTTCCCCTACTTTGTTTCCGGAGTGCTCCATTTGGTCTCTTCCGCAGTTTTGGGCTTTGGAGGCATATATCATGCCTTGATCGGTCCCGAGACTCTAGAAGAATCCTTTCCTTTCTTTGGTTACACTTGGAAAGATAAAAATAAGATGACTACAATTCTTGGTATTCATTTAATATTATTAGGTTTCGGGGCTTTCCTCTTAGTTTTCAAAGCGCTCTATTTCGGGGGGTTGTACGACACATGGGCACCCGGTGGTGGAGATGTGAGAGAAATTACGAATCTTACGCTAAGTCCCAACATTATCTTTGGGTATCTACTGAAATCTCCATTCGGTGGGGAGGGATGGATTGCTAGTGTGGATAATCTAGAAGATATTATTGGCGGACATGTGTGGCTGGGCTCCATCTGTATTTTCGGTGGAATTTGGCACATATTAACGAAACCGTTTGCCTGGGCTCGTCGAGCTTTTGTGTGGTCCGGAGAGGCTTATTTATCCTACAGTTTGGGAGCTCTTTCCATATTTGGGTTCACTGCCTGCTGCTTCGTCTGGTTCAATAATACAGCATATCCCAGCGAATTTTATGGTCCCACTGGTCCAGAAGCTTCTCAAGCTCAAGCTTTTACGTTTTTGGTCAGAGACCAACGCCTCGGCGCTAACATAGGTTCTGCTCAAGGACCTACCGGTTTGGGTAAATACTTAATGCGTTCTCCCACTGGAGAAATTATTTTTGGAGGCGAAACCATGCGCTTCTGGGATCTTCGTGCTCCTTGGTTAGAACCTTTGAGAGGTCCAAATGGTTTAGATCTCGCCAAGTTAAAGAGGGATATACAACCATGGCAGGAACGACGATCCGCGGAATATATGACTCATGCACCCTTGGGTTCTTTAAACTCCGTGGGTGGAGTAGCTACCGAAATCAACGCCGTGAACTACGTATCTCCCCGGAGTTGGTTATCAACTTCCCATTTCGTTCTAGGATTCTTCTTTTTTGTCGGTCATCTCTGGCATGCAGGTAGGGCGCGTGCAGCCGCAGCTGGGTTTGAAAAAGGAATTGACCGAGATACCGAACCTGTCCTTTCCATGACACCCCTTAATTAGAAATTAAATTAAAGTCCAACAAAATTAATGTGTTTAGATAGTGTTTAGATAGTGATTGGATAAAAAAATAAGGAAGAATTAAAAAATTTTCTTCTTTTTTTGCCAGCAATTAAGTAACTAATGACTGCGCCCCCCCCCCCTACGTCTTCGCTTAATTTGATATATCTCTAAAAAATCTATCTATCCGGTTGGATAGATAGATTTCATTTTATCATCCAATAATATATCTGGTAATTATTTTTTGTGGCATGGGGTGGGGGGTCTTCTCTTTGTTGGCAGCCATCATCCCTGCTGTTCCTCGTTATTTGAGGCAAGTATCAGGATTAGGAGAGAGAGGGATTCGAACCCTCGATGACGTATTGGCGTCATGCCAGTTTTCAAGACTGGAGCCTTAAACCGCTCGACCATCTCTCCCAAATAAACAAATCCCTTGTTTGAGATTCGGATGGGGGTATGAACTGCGTCTTCCAAACGATTTAATTGGAGACGATTGAATCGGAAAAGTTTCTACTATCTAGTCTAAATAGATAGAAATTTTATTCCGCTACAGTTAAGGGAAAAATGTGAAGATGTGGAATAAAAATATTATTGCGTAATCGCCGTGGATAAACATCTTAAAGAACGGGGTGGAGTTGAGCTAACTTTTCTACTTGGGAAGTGTTTTACGCTTACTGTATTTGATGAGTTAAGTTAGTGTCATAAAGATAAATTTGTACTTTGCAGACCAAATCTTTGCTTTGTAACATCCCTGTCGGATGAGAATTGGGTGGTATAGACAATCAATCAATTCCTTACGCGGAAGGAATCGGAACTATGACTATTGCTTTTCAATTTGCTTTATTTGCATTAATTGCTATCTCATTCCTACTGGTTGTTGGCGTGCCCGTCGCGTTTGCATCTCCTGGGGGATGGTCTAGTAGCAAAAATATCGTTTTTTCGGGGGCCTCTTTATGGATTGGATTAGTTTTTTCAGTAGGTATACTCAATTCTTTCATTTCTTAGGAGTCTGCTCCGCTATTTTAGTTCCTCCTCTCGTAACTTATCGTTACGGGTGGGGACGCCAAATGTCAAGCGAAACACACAGATTTTTCTCTGCCGGAAGAAGTTACGATATGGAACTCATTTCAAGTTGATTTTGGTAAAAGAAGGGGGTAAAGTCATACAGGTGAATTTAGCCTTTTCTTTGTAATATTCTTTGTCATATGATGTCTGTGTGTAAATTCTGTCGTTAGAAGTAGATGCAATTTTTTACGTTAAAATTGATTAACGGATCGCGCGGATATAGTTGAATGGTAAAATACCTCTTTGCCAAGGAGGTGACGCGGGTTCGATTCCCGCTATCCGCCTATCTCAGAAAGATATAGAGGTTTTCCACCCGGATAGGTGGAGTACAAAAATTATTGTTAGAAATTTTCAATTCGAATTTTTTCGTTGAAATTTCCAGAATAACTGCAATGAGATAGTCATCTCTGAAATGAGGAATCTATAAATGCGGAGCTCACACAGGGGATCGGGAAAACTACTTGCTAGTAGATCGACCCAGTAGTATACTCACCAGTGATATATTTTGTCTGCTGTCAAACCCTAAGAAAAAATTATTTTCCGCTAGGCGGACACCGTAGAAGGACCCTTAGAACAAGGCGATGTAGTCAAGTGGTAAGACGGGGGACTGCAAATCCTTAATTCCCCAGTTCGAATCTGGGTGTCGCCTGTAGGAAAGCTGCAATTTATAGAAAGAAATTTTTTATAGAAATGAATTTCTATAAATCTATTTATTCCATTGAATAGGGTTTTCCCTGTCCCTGGGATTGTTGATTGCGCTGAAATCAGATACAGGTTGAGCTGCTCTATAGCTTATTATAGCCTGTCACTTTCCATGTATCTCGACGAGTCACGCATCCACAACCCCAATTAAGTATACCACTACTCGACGAATTGGAAAAAGCACTTAAAGATGTTCTTAAAGTATAAAAAACCAACCAGTAACATTAGAAAAGGAAAAGGCGTGGGTCTCCATAGACTTCTTATTTATCCCCATTGGGATAGTATCCTATAAAGAAAAACAAAATCCCGAAAAAACAGATATCTTATTCTCACTACGTCTCTCAACCTTGCTTAAATTTTGATATCTCTTTGGGCTTAAAGCTAGTTGTTATCGGTAGAAATTGAGAAATGAAAAGATAGGAGTTATAATTACGGACTTAGTTACTATGGCTTGGGCCGCCCTGATGGTAATTTTTACGTTTTCCCTTTCGCTCGTAGTTCGGGGAAGAAGTGGATTATAAAAAGCTAATTGGTTGTTTCTCTTTCTTAGTCAGGATACGCCGCATATCACATAAAGATACGCAAGTCGATATCATATAGATATATGTAGATATTTATTTATCTAGTTAGAGATAATAGATATCTACATATATCTATACTCCCTAATATATATCCCCTAATCTTGCGTTCTTTCCGTACTAGGTTTAAGGCAAGAGGGTTAGGCAATACTAGATGTAGTACTCAATTTCCGAAGGGGAATAAATTGTTTGAAGGAGTTCAACAAACCTAAAATCATCGATTCATATTCAATTTCAACCCGTCGTTTCAGCATTTGGTGTGACGGGGTAATTGAATTTAGTAATAAATAAATTCTTTTCCTGCTTCAGCACCGCCAAAAACTACCTATCTTTCTCCCATTCCGGTAGTTTACTCCACCGTTTGTTCAAACTATTTTGTTTGTTATTGCAATTGCGTTCGGGACAAAAAAAAGATGTTTTGAGTTTTTCATGTGACATGCAACTAAAATCATATTTTTGTATACTTCACTTTACTATAATTGAGTCAATCTCTTTTTATTCGGCCGTAGAGGAGTCTCCCAAAAATTTGGCCCGGTATTGTATTGTTCGCCGGTCGGAACCCATCTCTGTAAGAAGCAGCACCATGATAGATCAAGAAACAATTTATAAATTTTTGGCAATTCCATTAAAAAAGAACAATCAATAGAGGCCAAAAAAATGTGATTAACGAAAAAAACTTAACCGGGAAACATCGTCGGGTAATAACGACCTGTTAATAACAGCAGTCGCACAACTTCGGAATTTCGTTCGGAATACTAGTTTTCGTTTCACTACATTTTGTAAAAAAGATTTAACCTCCCTCTTTCTCTATTCCCTTTTCCTAGTTATTCCTGTATACAAGGAATTGTTGATAAATCATTAATCAATTTGATTGACGGCTAATCATTACTCTGAGCGGCCGTCTGAATGTAAAGAATAAGTAGAAAAGCTGTTGGAATTAAGATGAAAAGCGCAGTGGCTACAAACGCAAGAATGTTTACTTCCGTATTGGTAGTTCAAATCATCAATTGGAGGATAGCTTGAGTGATCCCAACAGGAATAACTCTCAGATTTTGTTATGAACCATCTATTTGTCGTTAGTCGGGTTGACCGAGTGCAATATCTCCAGTTGACGAAAAAAATGTTGAAGTCTAATTTTTAGATATCGATTACATAGTATATCACACAATTAGACCTCGGGAATACCTATTTTTCACTTCCGAATTTTGCCGCTTTTGCTTCCAATTCTTTCATTCACCGCCGCAACTTGCCGTGAGAAAAGTGGAGATCCGGAGTTTAGTTGAAGAATTAGTTTAATTTAATATCACTAAAAAGAATACCTTTTCAGCTCTTTTAATCTCTCTAGATTGACAATTTAGAGGGAATGACCTAGACTTTTATCAAGTAATCCGGCCCCCATCGTCTAGAGGCCCAGGACACCTCTCTTTCACAGAGGCGACGGGGATTCGAATTCCCCTGGGGGTATTCAGGTTCCAATAACTTTTTGATGGGATTTAATTAAAAAACCTATTTATACCTTCTCATTGATCCCAAATGGCCAGTAGTCAGCTTAAACCTGGTGAAATACGTCGATTAATCAAACGAGAATTTTCTCTGTATTTCCTTGTGATGTAAACAAAATTTTTGATTCGATTCATGGGTCGATGCCCGAGCGGTTAATGGGGACGGACTGTAAATCCGCTGGCAGCGCCTACGCTGGTTCGAATCCAGCTCGACCCAATAGAATACCGAAGCGTAACTTGAAATACGGAGTGGCCTAGTTCGGCAGTTAGGCAATAAAAAAAAAGGGAAGAACTCCGACGTGTCTCGTCGCAGTTTATTGCATCGGGATTGACGGGTTTCGAACCCGCAACTTCCGCCTTGACAGGGCGGTGCTCTAACCAATTGAACTACAATCCCATAAATTTACTTAGTTGGAGTGTACGTATCAATTGCTCCGGAGTCAACGACTCTTTGCGCTGAAATTCGTGAAGTTAGGAAATATCCAAGTCATAGGAAGTATCCAAATCGGTATACTTGCTAAACACGCTGGTAACTAATTAGCCAAGGGGAAAAGTATTCCTAACTCTTACTACTATTGTCTCGTCTCGGCAAGTAACTCCTTGCACGTCGGGATTGAAAATATCAAAAATTAATAATCCCGAAATTACTGGGGGAAAATCCGACCGCCCCTTTGCCCACGCTTTAGGTTTTTTTGGCAATTGAAATTACTAATGTGATATAATTAAGTACAAAAAATCTGTTTGTTTGCACCTAGATATTTCTCTTTTACGCATCTTCAGTTTCAGATATAAAAGTATTTTTAGGAAATGGATTTGTCACAAAATTGCCAATTTGATTCCAGATTCACAAAATATGGGTTTTGCTTAGTTTAGTTTGCGGCTTATCAATTTTTCTTTCAGTGCAGAAATTTTATTCAAAATATGTAATACGAATCCTCCGTGGCTTGTTACTTGCTACCACGTAAGCATAAATCAAGTAAAGAATTAAAGCTATGATATATTTCTTTAGAACTTAATAGAAAGTTTTATTTCTTTGCTTTTATATATACATATATGCGTATCTAGAGCTATGAAAATAAAAAAAAAAAAGAAGTTTAAATTATCTTATCACAAAGAATGTTTCGATAGAGACAAACGGCAGTACAAAGATGTAATCCACAAAATTTTATTTGGAGATAGGTCTAGATGTATTACCTCAGTAGGAGGAAATGAAGGTATGCCCGTACTACCAGAACTTGCACGAATTCAATTTGAAGGATTTAGTCGTTTCGTCAATGGAAGATTGCTTGAGGAACTCAAAAATTTCCCAAAAATTGAAGATACAGATAAGGAAGTCGAATTCTGACCCATGGGTAAGCGGTACCAATTGACAGAACCTTCAGTCGGAGAGAGAGATGCCGCGTATCAATGTATTACGTATTCCGCCGATCCATATGTACCAGCTTAATTGATTTGTAATAAAGATCGAGTGATACAAGAAGAATATGTACGGCTCGGATCTATTCCATGGATGAATTCTAGAGGAACATTCGTTATTAATGGAATTGCTAGAGTGTTGGTCAATCAAATATTAAGAAGTCCTGGTATTTACTATAATAGGGAGTCGGATCAAAAAGGAATTCCTGTGTATACTAGCACTGCAATTTCGGATTGGGGAGGGAGATTTAAGCCAGAGATGGACGGGAAGGGTAAAATTTGGGTTCGTATTAGCAAAAAGAAAAAAATATCCATCTTAATTTTATCAATAGCTATGGGGTTAGACAAAAGAGATATTCTACAAAAAGCCCGTTACCCCAAAATATTTTTGAATATGTTGAAAAATAGAAAAGAAATTATTGAATCACCAGAAGATGCTATAGCAGAGCTTTACAAACACCCATACTCTGCTGCAGACGCAGATGTGTCATTTTCAGAATCCATATTTAGAGAGTTATAAAAAAGGTTTTTCCAGCATAGATGCGAATTAGGGCGAATTGGCCGACGAAACCTGAACATCAAGCTAAACCTCGATGTACCCGAAACAGAATACTTCTTGCTCCCTCAAGACATATTAGCAGCCGCAGATCAATTAATAGAAATAAGCTACGGGAGGGGTAAACTCGATGATATAGATCACTTAAAAAACCGACGTGTCCGATCCGTAGCGGATTTGCTTCAGGAACAACTGAAATTAGCTCCAAATCGTTTGGAGAATTCGATTCGATAAAATTTATCCAGGGCCGTTAGACGCAAACGCGCAATAACTCCCCGGGGTTTGGTGACACCTGCGCCAGTAATAGCAGCTTTCAAAGAATTCTCTGGATCCCATCCCCTCTCACAATTTTTGGATCAAACAAATCCATTATCAGAAATGGTTCATAAACGAAGATTAAGCTCTGTAGGTCCCGGTGGATTAACACGCCGAACCGCCAGTTTTCAAGCTAGAGATATTCATTTTAGTCATTATGGCCGAATTTGCCCTATTGAAACATCGGAAGGCATGAATGCTGGCCTGATTTCCTCACTAGCTATTCAGGCAGGAGTTAGCAATGCGGGATCTTTGCAGAGCCCCTACCTCAAAATGTCAGAATTGTCCGAAGAAGAGCAGTTAGTCGATTTAGCCCCTGCTGAAGATGATTGCTACCGAGTAGCAACTGAAAATTTGTTAATATCTGAATGGAGAGCTTCGGAGAGGGAACTTATACCAGTTCGATATCAACAGGAATTTCTCAGCGTTCTTTGGGAACAAGTTGATTTTCGAAGCATTCATCCTCTCCATCATTTTTCCATTGGAGCTTCTCTTATTCCATTTATTGAACATAATGATGCAAACCGCGCTTTGATGGGTTCTACTATGCAACGTCAAGCGGTTCCGCTGGTCAAGCCCGAAAGATGCATTGTAGGAACTGGGTTAGAAAGTTAAGTAGCTTTGGATTCAGGAAGTGTAGCTATATCTATCCGGGAGGGAAAAATTCGATATATCGAGGGTAATAGAATTGAACTATCTCTTATTCATGAAGTGGGGGTCGACGAATCCGATTTGACTATTAGAAGCAATGAGTTGAAAATATATGAGCGTTCCAACAACAACACTTGTATGCATCAAAAACCCGCGGTTTTGCCGGGGGAACTCTTTAGAGGCGGGGAAATCGTAGCGGATGGGGCAGCAACTGCTAGGGGGGAATCAGCTCTAGGAAGAAATATCTTAGTAGCCTATATGCCGTGGGAAGGATACAACTTCGAAGATGCAGTGTCGATTAATGAACGCTTGATATACGAAGATATTTTCACATCTTTTCACATTGAGAAACATGAGGTCGAAATTTGTGCAACAAATCAGGGGCCAGAACGGGTTACCAAGCAAATACCTCAGTTGGATAGTCACGTACTTCGACATCTCGACGACAATGGGCTTGTAGAATTGGGATCTTGGGTAGAGGCCGGAGACGTTTTGGTGGGTAAATTAACGCCCCAGGAAGGGACGAGTTCATCACGTGTTCCAGAAGGGAGATTATTACAAGCCATTTTTGGTATACAGTTGGTTAACGCGAGAGAAAGTTGTTTAAAAGTACCTCTCGGTGGAAGAGGTCGAGTCACTGATGTCAGGTGGGTTTACCCCGAAGACGATACCGTGAATGATTCGGAAATAATTCATATTTACATATTGCAAAAACGTAAAATACAAGTGGGTGACAAAATAGCTGGTAGACATGGAAATAAAGGTATTGTGTCAAAAATATTACCCAGACAAGATATGCCTTATTTGCAAGACGGTACACCGGTTGATATGATACTGAGTCCTTTAGGGGTACCTTCGCGAATGAATGTGGGACAGATTTTCGAATGCCTACTGGGTTTAGCCGGGGAGTTTCTAGAAACTCATTACCGCATAGTACCCTTTGATGAAAGATATGAACGAGAAGCTTCTAGAAAACTAGTATTTTCCGAGCTCTATACAGCAGGTGCAAGGACCGATAATCCGTGGTTATTTGAACCCAACCACCCCGGAAAGAGTCGATTGATCGACGGACGAACGGGCGATCCCTTTGGACAACCAATTACAACTGGAAAAGCCTATATAATGAAACTTATTCATCAGGTTGATGATAAAATTCATGCACGGTCTAGTGGGCCCTATGCGCTTGTTACGCAGCAACCTCTCAAGGGGAAATCCAGACGGGGGGGACAACGAGTTGGAGAAATGGAAGTCTGGGCTTTGGAGGGTTTTGGCGTATCTTACACGTCGCAAGAAATGCTTACGACTAAATCAGATCATATTCAGGCTCGTTACAAAGTACCTGGTGCAATTATGACTGGAAAACCCGTTCACAAACCCAATACCGTCCCAGAATCTTTCCGATTGCTAGTTCGAGAGTTACGACGTATGGGCCTAAATTTGGAACGTAATTTTACACTTGAAGAAGATTTGCGAAGGGGGATTGAAAACATTTGAGATCCTACCAGATTTTTTCTTCCGCAATAAATCAATCAAGACTTTATTTATTATGATTCATCGAATTAATTATCAACAACTTCGGATTGGACTGGCTTCTCCCGAACAGATTCGTAGTTGGGCCGAGAGGGAGTTACCTAATGGAGATGTAGTCGGGCAAGTCGATTAACCTTACACGTTGCATTACAAGACTCATAAACCAGAGAGAGATGGTTCATTTTGCGAGAGGATATTTGGACCTACAAAAAGTGGAGTCTGTGCTTGTGGAAACTACCAATCTGTGAATGAGGAGGACGCAGATTCCAAATTTTGCAAGCATTGCGGAGTTGAGTTCATTGATTCCCGAGTTCGAAGATATCGAATGGGATACATCAAACTCGCTTGTCCGGTAACCCACGTGTGGTTTTCGAAGCGAATCCCTAGTTATATTGCAAATCCATTGGCTAAACCCCTTAAAGAATTGGAAAGCCCAGTCTATTGCGATGTGTGACTTGATTTTATGTGTTGATCAGTATAGATTTGATAAAATCTGTCATTCCATACGGGAATGGGAAGCCTCGAACCGACACGTCCCTCGCCCCCGACGGGGAATATCGCGCAACTCGGGAAGGAGAGAGGGTCTATTGTTTACAAATTGAGGAATCCCCTCCATGGTTAGTCTTTAATTAAGAAAAATCCACCAATTTGGCTTCGTGAAAAAAAATCAATATTCGGTTTTATTATCAATGAGTATAAAAAAATTGAACTGATTTCTAACATGATCCCTCGGTTCTCCCCTTTGTTGTTAAGAAAGACTTTAGATATGGCTATGAGAATCTAATCATCGCGTCTACTTCTCAAATCGGAGGGTAGCCATCGAAGTGGAGTGGAAACCCAAAGAGGGAAAGTGATCACATTAGGAACAAGAAAAAATTTCAATTTATGGTGGAGGAGAGGGAGAATTACTTCTCCTTTCATCCTTCAAAATAGGGAAATCAAGACTACTCGAGAAAGATAATTTGAAATTCGAGTAATGAAGAACTAGTTTATTTCTAACGGTATAAGATTGTTATGGTACTTCGAAAACAATTTAAAGGCCAATTTTTGGATTTAATAATAGTTATTTGAGCCGGATGAGGGGAAACACTCGTGTCCGATTCTGGGGGGGGGTCAATCAACCTATCCCACTCTTTTTTTAGCTAGGCCCGTGGCTGAGAGGCCCGCTCTATTAAGACTGCGGGGTTTGTTCAATTACGAGGAACGATCCTGGAGAAACATACTTCCCATCTTCTTCTCTCCCCGAAATTACGAAACGCTTCAGAAGAACGAAATCGCTACTGGTGGAGATGCCGTTAAAAAAGGATTAGCTAGCTTAGATTTGCAAAGTCTCGTGGATCGCGCGTATTTGGAATGGCAGGCTTCGGCAAAACGAAAACCGGTTGGGATTGAACGGGAAGATCGAACAATTCAGAGAAGGAAAGATCTTTTAGTTAGACGGATAAAATTAGCCAAGGATTTTTTACGGACGAATCTAAAACCGCAATGGATGGTTCTGGATTTTTTACCGGTTCTTCCTCCCGAATTGAGACCAATAGTAGAATTGTATGAAGGCGAATTGGTTACTTCTGATCTTAATGAGCTTTATAGAAAGGTTATTTATCGAAATAATACTTTGACTGAATTCCTCTCGGGGAGTGAATTTACACCAGAAGGTTTAATTGTTTGCCAAAAACGACTTGTCCAAGAAGCTGTAGATGCCCTTATCGATAGTGGTATACGTGGGCAACCAATGAGGGATATTCATAACAGACCCTATAAGTCATTTTCAGAGGTTATTGAGGGCAAAGAGGGGCGATTCCGTGAGAATTTGCTCGGCAAACGGGTCGATTATTCAGGTCGTTCCGTTATTGTCGTAGGTCCATCCCTTTCATTACACCAGTGTGGATTACCTCGAGAAATGTCAATTGAACCTTTTCAAGCTTTTGTAATCCGTAACTTGATCGGATGGCACCTCGCTTGTAATTTACGAGCTGCTAAGTGCATGATACGAGAAAAAGACCCAGTAATATGGGATGTTCTTCGGGAAGTTATGCGAGGCCATCCGGTACTGCTTAATCGAGCACCTACTCTGCATAGATTGGGCATACAGGCGTTTCAGCCTATTTTAATAGAGGGCCGCGCCATTCGTCTGCATCCATTGGTTCGTGGGGGGTTTAACGCAGATCTTGACGGGGATCAGATGGCTGTTCATGTCCCATTATCTGTTGAAGCTCAGATTGAAGCTCGTCTACTGATGTTTTCACATATCAATTTATTATCCCCCGCTACGGGCGATCCCATATCTGTGCCAAGTCAGGATATGCTTCTTGGTCTTTATGTATTAACAATTGAAGATAAGCAAGGAATTTACCGGAATAGACATCCCATTTCTATAGATGGAATTGGCGTTTACTCTAACAGAATACCCCACTTCAGTAGTTATTGCGACTTACTCCGGGCCAAGGAATTAAAAAGAGTTGATTTGTCTAGTCTTTTATGGCTTCGTTGGGAAATCGAACTGCAAATTCTTAGTTCTAAAACCCGCGAATTACCTTTTGAATCTCAATATGATTCTTTAGGAATTTCTTCTCACGTCTATGAAAATTATCAAATTAGAAAATGTAAAAATGGGTTTATTTCAAGTATCTATGTACTTACAACAGCCGGTCGCATTTTATTCAATCAGCAATTGAAGGAAGCTATGCAAAGTGTATCAAAGACTTCTTCCCCATACAGCGAGTTGTCTACACTGGGTACAGTTAGGTCTAGTGATACCAATGAGGGATGATAAAGCTCTTTTGCATACCCAAAAGATGAGTGAATGAATCAGTTTCATTCAATTTATTAATCAATAGAATTGAAATTACTAAATACTGTGAAATTAGACATGTATATATGAAGTTGAGGTTCTTAGAATGACGGATCAAAATGAATTACCTTTTTACAATGAAACGATGGATAGAGTTGCGATGAGGCGACTCATCGGCAAGTTAGTTGTTTGTTTCGGAATCACATCTACAACAAATATTTTGGATCAAGTAAAAGTTTTGGGTTTTCAGCAAGCTACAAAAGCATCAGTCTCATCGGGTATTGATGACCTTTTGGCAGTACCAACCAGAGGTTGGCTTGTACGAGATGCGGAGAAGTAAGGTTATGTATCGGAACAGCATTACCGCTGTGGAAGTTTGCATGCCGTAGAAAAGTTACGTCAATCAATTGAAGCCTGGTATGCCACGAGTGAATGTTTAAAACGCGAAATGAATTTCAGTTTCAAAATGATCGATCCTTTGAATCCGGTTCATATGATGTCTTTTTCGGGAGCCCGAGGTACTATATCCCAGGTTCACCAATTGCTTGGTATGAGGGGATTGATGTCGGATCCACGAGGTCAAGTAATTGATCTACCCATTCGAAGAAATCTGCGCGAAGGCTTATCCCTGACAGAATATATCATTTCCTGCTACGGTGCTCGTAAAGGAGTTGTGGATACTGCCGTGCGAACCTCAGACGCTGGATACCTAACACGTAGACTTGTCGAAGTTGTTCAACATATTGCTGTACGCAAAAGGGATTGTGGGACTATTAAAAGTATCGCTTTTATGAATATTGATGAACGAAGACGAGGATTTATTGGAACAATATTGTATCAGAGATTGGTTGGACGTGTGTTAGCAGATTATTTTTATTGGGATGGCAGATGTGTTGCCCTCCGTAATCAAGATATCAGTGACGGACTAGCTAGTAACTTGGTAGCGTCGTCACAACCAATACATGTAAGATCTCCTCTGACACGCAAAAGTATTTTCCGGATTTGTCAGTTGCGTTATGGTTGGAGTCTTGCTCATTATGATTTGGTAGAAGTGGGTGAAGCCGTCGGTATTATTGCGGGTCAATCTATTGGAGAACCGGGAACTCAATTGACATTAAGGACTTTTCATACGGGCGGGGTTTTTACAGGGGATATTGCAGAGTACGTACGAATTCCATTTAATGGACTCATAAATCCCGATGAAAAATTAGTCCATCCAACGCGTACGAGGCACGGACATCCTGCTTGGATGTGTCGAAATGATCTACCCATCCTTATTGATAGTTCCGGCAATATACATAATTCCGTCATCCCAGCCCGAAGTTTACTTATGATTCGAAATGGTCAATATGTTGAGTCGCAACAAATCATTGCAGAAGTACGAGCCAAAGAGTTTCCTCCCAAAGAACGTATTCAAAAACCCATTTCTCCAAATTTAAAAGGAGAAATTCACTGGAGTAAATTTGTTTGGCACGTTCGTGATTCCATTTGCAATGCCACTCGTCTCGTACGGGAGGCAAGTCATATATGGATTCTTTCAGGATCTTTTAGCAATTTTGGTGGAAACTCTTTTTTTTACAAAGATCAAGATAAAGTTGATATCGAACCTGAACCCGTCGGAAAGAGGCGCGATCGCTCGAAAAGTATTCTCGAGACAGAAGCCGATGCCAGTAACTACGTCGGTTTTCAGAAAGAGCTTCAAGAATTTGGGATTGATCCAAAATGTTTTTTAAGTTGGTCAAAACGCCCAAGATCCAATTACATTCTCTCAAATGTCGAAGTGGAGCGGGCTGAGTCGGGGACATCGGTTTTATTGTCGTTGGAACTATGCCGAAAAAATTTTAATGATTTACATTGTCTAAAAATCAAGGTTCAATTAAACAACGTTTTGAACGAAGACCAAATATTCGCTACCTACGAAAATTTTGAGTATCAAACTAGTGTTTCAGGGGTCATTCGATATGGCACTATAGAAATTGAATCCAGCATTCAAAATAAGCTCCGTCTTGACGGCTGTATGAGCGAAAAGACTTATTGTTCGTGTTATAAAATAATTAAAGAAGGTAATTTTTTTCTAATTCCCGAAGAGGTTTATCTCACGCACGAACCCCCGCTGTCTATTTTAGTAAAAAATAATACTATTGTCGAGGGAGGTGCGCAAATAACTGCGAATATTAGTACTAAAGCAGGTGGATTGATTCGGCTAGAAAAAAAATCATCAGATGCCACCATGATAAAAGTTTTACCTGGATATATTCACTATCCAAAAAATCAAGTTGATACATCCAGGGAAGCCAATACTTTAATAGCGCCGAACAATATGATTTTTGAAAATATTGAAGTCAAAAAGTGGGTTTACCTCCAACCGTTTACTTTTAATAGGAAAAGAAAAATCTCCGTTTCGATAACACCAGTCGTCGAGTACAGCGTATCCAGCGATTTTTTAGCACAAGTACCTTTTTGTCCCAACAACCCTAAGACGGAAAAATGTGCGAAAGCTGAGACCCTATCATTCATCTGCTTCAAAAATGGCGAAAAGATTGAAATGACAAATCATACGGCTATTCAATTAGTTCGAGCTTGTTTAGTGATTAAGTGCCGGAGAAAATATCTGCACGAAACTTTTTCTGTAAAAAACAGCTCTTTATCTCTCATCAGTGTAAAAATAAATCATTTGCTTACCACATTTCTTCAGCTAAATCCAAAGGTGTCTCCTCCTACCCGAGAAAGAGTTGTGGTTAATCAGGTTTCTCGAGAATCAGCGCATCTTAACAAGTTATTTCCTGTTAGAATTCATTCATCTAGCAGTAGCCACGAATTAATTCTCAGATATCGGAGTATTATTCATCTGGTTCCGGAGCCAGGTGCATTATTCCTGATTTTATCGCCGTTCAATTTCTCGCGTAATGGTTCATTTGCTGATTCAAATGAGATCGGTTACAAAGAACAAATTGGGGAATACTTTTATGGTTCAGAACCGAGTAGAAAAGATTCCGTCCCTATTCTCGGGTATGAAAAAACTATCTCACTTAGTTTTGAATCTGAATCTCTTTCAAAAGCTTCTTTAAATCCGAATGTTAAAGCGGAACTGACTAAAACCAAAAGAGCAACTTTTCAGTTCGGCCGAAAGAAAATTGAGCAGGTAGGCCTAGTTGGGACTTTGTGGCCTATTCTTCGTTTATTGGTCCCTCACCACTTCCCGCCCATCGGGAAATCCTTTTATGACAAAAAATATTTTTCTGATTATTCAACAGAAAAATTGGGGCATCGAAATTTGTATCTGATTGATGAAAGCAAATTACTTTTGAAATGCCTTATAAAATCTTCTCCCAATAAAAGTTTTTTGGAGAAACCCATTTATTCACCTATTAAATTGTTTAGTCGAGAAATTTTGTTAATCAGTCTAGGACTACTGATAAGCGAAAATCGATATCTTCAAAGACATCGTGCATGTCTACATTCTGGTCAGGTAATAGCCATTCAACAGAATTATTCATTAATGAGAATGGGCAAAACTCTTTTGGCGACCCGGGGGGCAAATCCTCATAAAATTTCCGGTGACATTATCGAAGAAGGAGATACGTTAATAACATTGCCATATGATAGATTAAAATCTGGAGACATTACTCAAGGTCTCCCAAAAATTGAGCAGCTCCTGGAATCTCGTTCAATTGCTTCTATTCCAGCAGGAATCGAAGATCTTTTCGGTAGATGGTGTCGAAGTCTTATCAAATTAATTGGGAACCTTTGGAGTCATTTCGTGAGTACTGGAAGAAGTATGGGGCATTACCAACTAGTTCTAATCGATCAAATTCGAAAAGTTTATGAATCCCAAGGAGTACAGATATCCGACAAACATCTAGAAATTACTGTTTGCCAGTTGACGTCGAGGGTCCTAGCATCCGAAGATGGGGTAACTAACGTCTTCTTTCCCGGAGAGCTTGTCGAATTGTCACAAGCGGAACGTATGAATCGCGTATTGAAGAGATCAATTTTCTACGAGCCTATTGTATTGGGAATGACAAAGGCTTCTCTTAGTACTACTAGTTTTCTGGCAGAAGCTAGTTTTCAAGAAACTACTCGGGTATTAGCTAAAGCTGCTCTTCGTGGCCGAACAGATTGGTTGAAGGGGTTAAAAGAAAATGTTGTTCTTGGAGACACTGTTCCCATCGGCACGGGTAGTTTAGAAATAGCTTGTCAACTAATAGTGAATAAACAGAAGGAGTTTCATTTGGCGAATGAGTATACTAATAACTCAAACTGGGATCCCAAAAGTAATCTATGCGGTCACCACAAGGAGCAGGATTTCAAACCCAGTTTAGTCATTCAGAAAAAGTTGAATCAATCTCTTTCTTGCCTTCATCTGTAAATGTGGTAAAAAATTAGTTGGTAATAAAAAAAATTTATGTATTTCGAACCTTAAAACGGGTCGATGGATTGTAATAATTTAACAAATTTAGTTAGAATGAGACGAATTCACACTCCTTTTTACAAATGAGGGGAAAATGCAACAGAAAAATTGGAATATTGATTTGGAGGGAATGATGGCCGCGGGAATTCACTTCGGGCATCAAACTCAGAAATGGAATCCCAAAATGTCTCCTTACATATTTACGGAACGTAGAGGTATTCACATTCTCGACCTTACTCAGACTGCTCGTCTTTCGGCGGAAGCGTGTGATTCGGTATTTGACGCAGCGGCGGAGGGAAAGGAATTCTCAATGGTGGGTACAAAGCATCAAGTAGCGGATTCGGTAGCATCAGCTGCGTTGAGATCTCGATGCCATTATGTAAGCGAAAAATGGTTAGGTGGCACTTTAACAAATTGGTTCACTACAGAAACACGTCTTCGCAAGTTCCAATACTTACAAACTGAAGAAGATAGGGGCGGATTTAATCGACTCCCGAAACAAGAGGCCGCGATTCTGAAAGCATAATTGTTTAAATTAAAAAAATGTTTAGGTGGAATTCAACATATGTCAGATTCACCCGATATTGCGATAACTACCGATCAACACGAATAAGCTATTGCTCTTAAAGAATGCTGTATTCCAGGTATCCCGACCATTTGTGTTGTCGACACAGATTGTGATCCAGATCTTGTAGATGTTCCAATTCCTGGTAATGATGATGCGAGATCCTCAATCCGATGGATACTGGATAAACCAGCATTAGCTATTTGCGAGGGTCGTTCAAACTTGAAGGTTCCGGAAGTAAAGTAACTTTATTGGGGAAAAGGCCGATGGCTCATTAGCACTATCTTAAAAAAAAAAAGAATTGCGACGTATTAGTAAAAAGTCTTTCCAAAAATTAGGCAATTTAGTAAATCATAGGTTTTAATGGAGAAAGAACTTGCTTCTCTTTTCCTAAAAAATTTCTGTAATGATAAATATTTTAGATAATTCTGCTCTTCATTGGGAGGGGGGGTATTACGCGAATTGAGCAACTGGAAATTTGTGAAATTGATAATCTTCATCAAGTATCGAGTGTAGAAGTAGGTTAACACTTTTACTGGCAAATAGGAAACTTTCAGGTTCATGCGCAGGTTCTTATAACTTCTCGGATCGTTATAGCGATATTGTTAACGTTACCCGCTGTGACTACTAGAAATTTGCAAACGATACCAACTGGTATCCAAAATTTTATTGAGTATGTTCTTGAATCTATTCGAGATTCAACTAGGACCCAGATGGGAGAGGAAGAATATCGTCCTTGGGTCCCATTTATTGGAACGATGTTTCTATCCATTTTTGTTTCCAATTGGTCAGGTGCTTTGTTTCCTTGGCGAATCATTGAGTTACCTCATGGAGAGCTGGCTGCACCTACAAACGATATAAATACCACTGTTGCCCTAGCTTTGCTTACATCAGTAGCGCATTTCTATGCGGGTTTGCATAAGAAGGGTTTCAGTTATTTCGGCAAATACATAAAACCAACTCCGGTATTATTACCTATTAATATTTTGGAAGACTTCACCAAACCCTTATCGCTTAGCTTTCGATTGTTTGGGAACATTTTGGCTGACGAGTTGGTAGTAGCTGTTCTGGTTTCTCTAGTACCCCTAATTGTTCCCGTCCCTACGATGCCTTTGGGGTTGTTCACAAGTGCTATACAAGCTTTAATCTTTGCCACTTTAGCTGCAGCTTATATCGGGGAATCCACAGAAGGTCATCACTAATAAGAAGTATAATTTAAATTCAGTCACAAAAAAAAACTGGAAACAGGTCGTTGTAGTGAAAAAGGGCAATTTTTGTGGTATCATGATACCACAGCATGAGATCCACGCTTTCCGACCTCCCCCCCCCCCACACACATATACATATAATCTATATACAATTTGAATTGTTGAAATCAAATATAAGAAGAAGTTGGTTGACGCCGGGTTCAACTGCTTCCTAAAAGGATTAGGTAAAGTCTTTTTTGTCTATATGTTTAACTTTTGAGCCAGTGATACCAGATTCCAGTTATGTTTATTTCGTAACATATCAGAAGTTATTAGATCTTAATGTTCCTGGGTTTGAGATAGATGTGGTTTAGTAAATGATTGTTACTAATACCGACTACTCAAAATTTTCCGAATTTTCCGATTCAGAAAGACCTTTCTACATTTAGCTGGAAATCATGTAGAGGCTTTTCCTCTCCAATTTTTTACTACTTCCGGTTGAACATTCACCAAAAATGTGGCTACTGAACTATATTACTAGTGGTTAGTAAGGCCATGGAAATTTGATTTCCCAATTTTCATTCATTAACAAATCTTCGCCGAATCAGATGTAATTGCTGGATGTAATTGTTATTCAGCGAGACAAGTATAATTGACTAACGTAAATGAAATAGGAGGAGACTAATACGAACCCATTGATTTCTGCTGCTTCTGTTATCGCTGCCGGGTTAGCTGTAGGCCTCGCCTCGATCGGACCTGGTGTCGGCCAGGGTACTGCTGCGGGTCAGGCAGTTGAGGGTATAGCGAGACAACCAGAAGCGGAAGGTAAGATACGAGGCACTTTATTGCTGAGTTTGGCTTTCATGGAAGCTTTAACAATTTATGGATTAGTTGTAGCTCCAGCCCCGTTATTTGCAAATCCACTTGTTTAAATCGTTTCTACTAAATGTAGTCTTTTACATATATAGAATTAATTAAAAATTAATTGACTATACTAATCCTACCTCCCCCCCCCCCTTTAAATCACATCATTTCCAAATTTGCGAAGCCATAAAAAAAAAGGGGGGGCTTGAAAAGAAGAGAAGTATAAGTCACCTCCTTATTTCTCTCATCAAGCTCTTGCTCCTCTTTTTTTTTATATACCTCATTTACTATCAAGTAAAAATTTTATAAAAAATTAGCTAAACTTCAATTCGTTGCTGAAATGAAATAAATGACCCGGAAGGAGAATCTCGTCTATCTCACCATTTTTTGCCTATTCTCCAAAAATTGTCAATTGTTTTTAGGCCGGACCAGAAGTTGCCCAAATTTCGTAACATCTTCAAGGAGGGAAAGGAATACGAGAAGTTTAAGTGAGATCATCGCCCCCTCGAATTTTTCGCCTCCCGCCGCGAGTATTGGTTTAAACACTAATATATTCGAGATAAACTTGATTAACTTAATCCTAGTACTAGGTATATTATTTTATTATGGAAAGGGGGTGTGTGCGAGTCGTATATCTGAGTAGGATAACTGATTTTCCCAGTTGCACCTGAATTTTTAATGAGATGCAAAAAGGTGTAAAACCCCGACGAATTACCTGCAAATGGATGTTATGCAAGAACCAGAGCATTCCGCATAATTGGTGAAACCCTGCTTCTCATCGACCAATTGTCGGGATTTCGTCAATATGGTTAAAGCCAAAAGGCTTGAAGTCTTAGCAAATTTGGGTTTTCTTTCCCCCGTTGCGTCACTCAAGTTGCAACCGAAAATGCATAACTCGTTACATGATGCTCGTCTCGGGAATGTTTTAATTTTATCCACTTCTCGAGATAAATTTCTGGAGAGGTATATATATATTTCGTTTGTCCGGATAATTTGCTGAAAAGACAACCTATTCAAGACGAATACTACTTGGAAAAAGCGGCTTCCAAATAATTTGAAGAATTGTTTGGGAGAGCTACCAATTTTGTATTTTCCAATTATTAGTTATTTCCTCCAAGTTTAGTCTTAGTCGAGGTAAATTCTACTAGTCAAAATAGTAAATAGGAGGCAAGCCCGTTTCTATTAGAGTCTATTTTTCAACTCAACTTATTGCGAGAAACGGGTAGGAAAGCCGGATGGATTAAAAGATCCATGTCCGGTTTGGGAAGAGATCATTAGTCTTTGAAATTTGAAGATTTATAATCCACTTTCATTGATCAATTTATTAGAAAATCGTGAAAGAGCAATTTCGAACACAATTAGAGATGCGGAAGAGCGTCACGCAGAAGCTACTGAAAAACTTCAAAGGGCTCGTATTCGATTGCAACAGGCGGAAATAAAAGCGGATGAGATTCGCGTCAGTGGGCTTACGCAGATGGAAAAGGAACGGCGAGATCTCGCCGATGCAGCTGACAAAGATTTAAATGGATTTGAAGAGAGTAAAAATTTTGCAATTCGTTTCGAGAAGCAACGAGCAATTGAGCAAGTGCGACAGCAAGTTTCTCGATTAGCGTCCGAAAGAGCTTTAGAAAGCTTGAGCAGTCGTCTAATTAATGCTAATGAGTTGCATCTGCGAGTGATTGATTATCACATTGGCCTGCTAAAAGCTATGTCAAATAAATCCACTTAATCAAAACTTTTAACTCCCATTTTATTATGGAACAGGTTTCATTTTTCCCTTTCTTTTCTGCAGTAATATTCTTTTTCGGCAAAAATGGTAATAAACATTCAACCTGATGAAATTAGCAGCATCATTCGCAAGCAAATTGAAGGGTATGTTCCAGAAGTAGAAGTTGTTAACATCGGTACTGTACCTTAAGTAGGGGACGGAATAGCCCGCATTCACGGACTAAACAAAGTAATGGCTGGCGAATTGGTGGAATTTGAGGATGGTACAGTTGGTATTGCTTCGAATCTGGAATCTGATAATGTTGGGGCCGTACCGACGGGCGATGGTCTAACCATACAAGAAGGGGGATCCGTACGAGCGACGGGGAAGATCGCCCAAATACCAGTCAGTGAATCGTTTTTAGGCCGTGTTGTAAATGCATTGGCTCAACCTATCGACGGTAAAGGCCAAATCCCAGCTTCTGAGTTTAGATCGATAGAATCTCCCGCCCCGGGAATTATATCAAGACGCTCCGTGTATGAACCCTTACAAACAGGTCTGATTGCTATTGACTCGATGATTCCTATCGGTCGTGGTCAACGAGAATTAATTATTGGGGATAGACAGACTGGCAAAACGGCAGTAGCTACAGATACGATTTTGAACCAAAAAGGTCAAAATGTTATATGTGTATACGTAGCTATCGGTCAAAAGGCTTCTTCTGTGGCTCAGGTAGTCGACACTTTTCAGGAGCGCGGCGCCATGGATTATACCATCGTAGTCTCAGAAACCGCGAATTCTCCAGCCACTTTGCAATATCTCGCTCCCTACACGGGAGCAGCTTTGGCCGAATACTTCATGTATCGTAAACAGCATACTCTTATAATCTATGACGACCTTTCCAAACAAGCCCAGGCTTACCGACAGATGTCTTTGCTATTGAGAAGACCGCCTGGGCGCGAAGCATATCCTGGAGATGTTTTTCATTTACACTCTCGTCTCTTGGAGAGGGCGGCTAAGCTAAGTTCCCAATTGGGTGAGGGCAGCATGACAGCTTTACCTATAGTTGAGACACAGGCGGGAGATGTCTCGGCTTATATCCCTACCAATGTTATTTCTATCACCGATGGATAAATATTTTTATCAGCAGATCTCTTTAATGCTGGAATTCGACCAGCAATCAATGTGGGTATTTCTGTATCTAGAGTCGGCTCTGCGGCTCAAATTAAAGCTATGAAACAAGTAGCTGGCAAATTAAAATTGGAATTAGCACAATCTGCAGAATTAGAGGCTTTCGCCCAATTTGCTTCCGATCTTGATAAAACTACTCAAAATCAATTAGCTAGAGGACAGCGGTTGCGCGAGTTGCTTAAACAATCTCAGTCAGCTCCGTTATCGGTAGAGGAGCAGGTAGCTACTATATACACTGGAGTCAACGGATATTTAGATGTATCAAATGTTGAACAGGTAAAACGATTCTTGGTTCAGCTGCGTGAATATGTAACAACCAACAAACCCAATTTCGGTGAAATTATCCGCTCCACAAAAGTGTCTACTGAACAAGCCGAAACGATTTTGAAGGAAGCAATTAAAGAGTCGACGGAACTTTTCTTAGTACAAGAAAAATAATTCGCGTATTTTACATTACAGAATCACTGCAAAAACTATCCGACCAGTTCAGGGGTTATTTTGCAAAATTACGTCCAATAGGATTTGAACCTATACTTAAGGTTTAGAAGACCTCTGCCCTATCCATTAGGCGATGGACGTCATTTTTCTATCCCGCGTATACCATCTGTCGACTTTTTTGTGAACAGACGAAATCTATTGTTTGTTCACAATATAGTCGACAGATAGAATATTAGTTTAGTTCAGACGAGGCAAAGTGTTATTGGAAGTATCAATAGCGTATTTAGTAGCGGGTAGCGGGAATCGAACCCGCATCAGTAGCTTGGAAGGCTAAAGGTTATAGTCGACGTCGATACTAAGAAATAGAAGGTTATGGCGCCGCTAATTCAGAACCGCACTTGGACGTTTCGGCCCATCCGGCTCCTTTATGGATTTGGTTTATTTTCAATTAGGATTTGCTCAATATGTCTAATCAACAATTAGCAGAGTCAGACCAATAAGATTCTTTTGCTTCTAGCAAAATTACGCTTTTGGAAAACGGAAGGCATCCATAATCCATAGCATCTATGTTGGTTTTGCATCCATCTCGGTTGTATACCGAGCATATACTTCTTAGATGATCCCTTGGAAGGAGAATTAGTATTATCGCTCCTTTCCTTTAATTCGTTCCTTATTTTTTTGTTCTGTCGAAAAATCCTTAGAGAAATATTTCTCACCGAGTCGTTGAAGCAGTGGATACCGCCCGTAAGTGTTTAGGAATCCCGGCAAACCAGGATTGATTTCTTTTAACTTCCCTCCTCAGATTTCTGTTGTTCCCAAGGTTTAGTGACGATGAGACAAATATCTTAGACGTCTACCCATAGATTCTTTTCTTTTTTGGGGGTATAAATCAACCCAAGTATTTTTATTTTGGGTATTCAGAGAATTCTGCTTCGTTACTAACTTTTCTAGCGATCAAAGTATGTGAGTAACGGGATTAATAGATGTTCCCCTAAATCCAAAAAAGTAGTGGAGAGACACAAAATTCACTTATGTAAAAATAAAGTTTTTTAGTCAATTCAGTTGATACTTGGTTTGAAAGATCCCTCAACTATTCAACTCACTATGAAACGAATCGCACTTTTACCACTAAACTATACCCGCCAGGATACAACTATATTATAGCTACCAGATTAATTATTTGTACATCGCTCGCTGAAACTGATTGGAGTCTCTGGATCTGTATCGGTATAGGAGGAGCCCCCCCCCCCTACGTTTTGAATCAACATTTGTGCGGTGAAGCCTGAGAAATTGCAGAACAATCTCAGAGATTGCCTCTACGGGCAACTAGTAATGCAATTACTAGCGGTCCTGATACAACTACCAGCGTCAGAACAGCAAGTTGTGTAATTATTTCTAGATTCATTATCTCTCCTTCCAGTTTTTTTTTTAGAGATATTTTTTGGTCTCAAAAAGCTTTTTTCTACACCTATGAAAAGGTGGGTAGAATTATCTCTTATTTGAATTAATTGATATCAAACTGTTTTGTCTGTTGGAATCGACTAGGATATTTTTCAAAAAGATCACTGTACAAAATTTGTAAGCAGCTCCTATAAGCTGGTGATTCATTAATTTGATTTTTACGCCTAAAAAGCAAAAAATAACTGTGACATCGATTCAAGGCACTATATTCTCCCGCCATTACAGATTAGCGTTTTCGCTTCATTAGCTAGTATTGCTAATTGATTCAGTGTGACTTGGAGGGGGAAGAATTGACTTGTTCGACTCACATCCGGTTGGGACCTGAAATATTAAAATGTGACATATTGGGATGTAAGGTATTGCTTCCTTTTCAAAAGTCATTTTTAACAGGAGATTCTTACAAATCCAAATTTTCTTTTAACTTCCATTCTGCCCTTATAATTGAATAGACGATAAAATGGGTCCGAGAAAAAAAATTGCTTTATTATTCCATCTAGAACTTTTTTGGAACTTTTCCGGAATTTAACTACAATTCCTAATTGTATAATGGAGTCTATTGCTTTTTATTTAGACTTTGCCATAAATGAAAAGTCATATAGACTGACAATCTAACTCTATGTTAAGATAAAATAGGAAGAACGCTCCAAGTTTCTTGGAGAGATGGCCGAGAGGTTTAAAGCGACGGATTGCTAATCCGTTGTACAACTTTTATGTACCGAGGGTTCGAATCCCTCTCTCTCCTCTGTCAAGGAATTAAAGTGAGCTAGTAGTCCATTTCTACAAGCAGTACAAGCAATGAAATAATTTTGATTCAATCTTTACGGCCAGGGTTTCGCCCGGGATCGTTTGATAAAAATCCAAACACGAAAAGCGAGACGAAAAAAATAACTACCGTGTAGACAAATAGTTTAAGGGTAAGCATGACGTAACTCCGTGTCTATAATTAGAGGTGAAGTCTATAATTTAATTAGAGCTAAAAAGTGAAATTAAACAAACATTTTTCTTCAAAATCCCCATCTTATCAGTCTTCATCCATTTCTCTTTCAAAACAATTTTTTTTTTCCTTGCCCACCAATTCATTGGAATATCAGCTAGTAGTGATACAGCCCTTTATGCAGCAAACTTCTTACTACTTTGTCTGACTAACAGCACATCTATTTCCCCCGCGGCCCGCTCCATTGCCATTGGGTGGAAGAAAACTCATGGAAATGTTCGATTTGAAAATGATGTGATGCTTGTCAACTCCAAGCAAGTTATGGGAAAAAGGATAAAACACCATTCAATACACCGTTGCTTTGAGATTCTTTTTTTTTTTGTATGATCTAGATGAAGGAGTTGAAAGTTAATTCATTGAAACAAATTTTCGATTCGATTGCCGAAAACTGCCTCTTCCTTCCCCCTATCCCTTCCCCGCCCCGTCCGAAAGAACTCAACCACCAGAAAAATATTAAAAATCGGATTCATCTCGATTCAAGCAATCTCTTACGATATTATCGAAAACTAACTGCGGCTTGCCAAACAAAAGCTAAAAGAAGGAACAACACCGGTATTACTGGCATTACATCTACAATTGGATCAAAAATGGCATAAGCTTCCGGTAACTTGGCAAAAAAGGCGCCATTGAAATGAAGAGGGTTTTCTAAAGAAATGTTATACAAAACAATCATGTCTATTCTCCAACAAGATAACAAGTAATTTTTCCTCGACGCGGTTACACTTCACTCGTTGTTTAATTAGTGAACCTGTCGGACATCTATCTATATATATATTTACTGACATATATATGGAGACGACTATGTATCATTATATATTCTCCCATTTGAATAATTAGATACTGAAAAATTGAATTTTTCGTCCAACCAAATTTTGCGTGGACGAGCCAGCATTTTTTAATGAAATACTGACGATTTTCATTCATTCCAACCTTTTCTTTCTCAAGTTGCTGCTACTCGGGGAGCTGATCCAGTAAATGAGGGAAAACGATTGACGGAAAAGCTCAGGAATGAGATAGTTAGTATAACGATCTTTTGTGGGGCGTGGCCAAGCGGTAAGGCAGCGGGTTTTGGTTCCGTCACTCGGAGGTTCGAATCCTTCCGTCCCAGATTGAAGGGAAAATAGGTGGGGGGGGGGTCAATCCAGGTTCCAGAGGCTAATAAATATAACAAATAGCCCTTCCATTCGATCTTCCATTTTATCTTATGACGACAAGCCACATGTAGCAATAGTTCTCTTCAGGATGCGGAACGACGAAATAGTAGAATCAAACTACGAAATTAGCTTATTGGATGTACGCGGGACCTGCCCACATCGGTACCTTAAGGGTAGCCAGTTCTTTCAGAAATGTACATGCTATAATGCATGCCCCTTTGGGAGATGACTATTTCAACGTAATGCGTTCTATGTTGGAAAGGGAAAGAGATTTTACCCCAGTAACAGCTAGTGTAGTAGATCGTCACGTGTTAGCTCGTGGATCCCGGGATAAAGTTGTAAATAATATAAGCCGAAAAGTTGAGGAATAACGACCTGATTCAATTGTTTTGACACCTACATGTACCTCTAGTATCTTGCAAGAAGATCTCCAAAATTTTGTGGATCGAGCTTCTTTGGATTCCGAGTCCGATGTAATTCTCGCAGATGTTAATCACTACCGAGTTAACGAACTTCAAGCCTCGGATAAAACCTTGGAACAAATAGTTCGACATTTCTTAAATAAAGCCCGCGAAGAAGGTATCTCCAATCGGTCCTTGACGGATACGCCTTCGGCAAATATTATAGGAATTTCTACCCCAGGTTTTCACAATCAACATGACTGTCGTGAGTTGAAACGTTTATTTGGAGAACTAGGAGTTTCAATTAATCAAATAATCCCAGAGGGAGAGTTGCTCAGAAATCTAAGAGATTTACCAAGAGCTTGGTTTAATGTAGTCCCTTATCGGGAAATGGGTTTGATGGCAGCAAGTTTTTTGGAGAAGGAATATGGAATGCCTTATATATCAAGATCCCCAATAGGTATTTTAAATACAGCTGACTTTATTGCACGGATCGGGAAACCTGTAAATTTGTGGGCTTCTGCATTATTAGGAAAAGAAGTTAATTACGATTTATATATTGAAAATCAAACTAAATTTGTTTCTCAAGCAGCTTGGTTTTCCAAATCTATTGATTGTCAAAATCTGGCTGGAAAAGAAGCAGCGGTTTTCGGCGATGCAACTCATGCTGCTTCAATTACGAAAATACTCGTCAAAGAAATGGGAATTCGTGTAAGTTGCTCAGGCACGTATTGCAAGCATGATGCAGAACGGTTTAACGATCAGGTTCGAGGTTTGTGTGATGAAGTAATAATTACGGAAGATCATACTGAAATTGGTAATATGATAGCTCGTATTGAGCCTTCTGCCATATTTGGAACTCAAATGGAGCGTCATATCGGTAAACGTATTGATATTCCGTGTGGGGTTATTTCTTCACCAGTTCATATTCAGAATTTTCCTTCAGGATATCGACCCTTTTTGGGGTACGAGGGGACTAATCAAATATCAGACCTCATTTATAACTCGTTCAATCTGGGTATGGAAGATCATTCACTAGACGTTTTTGGAGGACACGACACCAAGGGAGTAAACACTAAGTCCCTATCAATAGATAGGAGAGATATTGATTGGGCCCCTGAAGCTGAGTTGGAACCAAAGAAAATCCCCGGTTTTGTGAGGGGAAAAATTAAACGAAATACCGAGGTTTTCGCAAAACAAAACAATATTTCGGAAATTACAGTGGATGTGATGTATGCAGCTAAAGAGAAATTAAGTCTTTAAGCTCGGTTCACTAATTAGTTGATAAGTTTCAGTCCATTGAATTCAAGTTCATTTTGAGAATGTACTAAGAAATTGGCACCATAATTTGAGGATACCGAAGCAACAGATTGAAGTATTTAACAATAAAAAATTCTTGGCTTTTAAAAAGTCTTTTAAAGAATATGGTAAGATTACGCCTGAAACGATATGGTAGGAAGCAACGGGTGACTCGAACACTTAGATCGTTTTCGTGGAATTCAGTAACCGCCGGTTCTTTCCAAAGGGCGAGACGTTCTTCTTCAACATTTATTAAAACCCATTACCCAATGAAACTTGAAGAATACACTTCTACTTTAGTTCATGTAGACATCTCAAGAAAACTGGTATCTATGGCTATTTCTAAGAAATAGAGCGGCGAAGCCTCATCAGTATATCATTCCTTCTTTTTCAAAAGTAAAAAACTCATCACGAGGTCGAAACTAAGTTGTTTTGAGCTTAACTCAATAAAACAACGATTAACTAATTCAATGACCTAGTCCTAATTCAGTTTTCTCTCTTGCTCAATACGCGTTAAGGAGAAAATTAGATGAATTTTTATTTGATCTTATATTGAATTTCTTTCGATATTTTATCTAATTTTGAGGGGTCGGAGGAGATAGATTCTGTTGCTATTCACTCTCAATCCGAAAAGCCCTGGGGCCAGGCCTAAACCTTAGGATAATAAAAGTAGATCTATGAACGAGGGAATGTCGAATATCTATCCGAACCCATTCATTAGTGGAAAAACGGAGTCGGCGAGGGCGTAACTCCCCCCGTCTCAATGAATTTTTTTTCCACTTATACAGGAACTCATTCGCAAACAGATAACTCAACGAGGGTACAGCCTCCGCGTCGGATGCTAAAATTAAAAATATTTTTTCCCCAATTTTTTTTTTCCTCCAATTATCAAAAGCAAAGAAACCTTAAAAAAATTAGGTAGGGGTAAATATCAATCCACTCAACTCGAGTTACGCTTCAAGCCGCACGAACTGAAATTTTCTCATACGGTTTCGCGGGGGGGTTCATCTATGCATGCACCTATCTCGATAAATGACCTACCGAATAGTCGCAATTAATGCTCAATCTCGGCGAGAAGGGAAGGTCACTAGGGAGGTCGGATTTTACAATCCCCGGAAAGAGGAAACTCAATTAGATATTTTAGCTATCACTGCGTTGTGTGAAAGCGGAGCTAAATTGACAAAAACTGTTCGTGATATTTTAGAACGGGCAAAATTACCTGAACGAATTAAAACCGAATTTTAAAAATAAAAATTAAAAGTTGAGAGAATCACATATTTTGGGAAAATTTACTAGTTTAGGAGAATCTAACGGGCTTAGTTTTCAGATATTTCCAGATGCTTTTGTATTACCCCTCTTTTCTTCTTGTACTATACCTCTACGTCATCTTTGTCATTCCGTTGAGAAGCAGAGTGTTTAGAAAAGACTATTGGTTCTCCAATAAAATTTATTTTGGAATAGGCAATTTTGGAGAGATTTTTAGGAATGCACTGATAAAATGGAATAGGGGGGGAAAATTTCTAAAATAATTAGTTTTACCAAATATCCAGATTAATATCAAAGGAAAGTTCTTTTCAAAACTTTAATTTTCTTGCAGGTCAGTTTAGATTTGGGAATTAGCATTAATTGACATGACTCTTTCTGAAAAGGAGGCAGCTTTGTAATTTCTCAATTTATCAAATAAAATTTAGTTTGGAATCTTATTTTGGTTAATGTTCCTTGAGTGAGAACTAGATTAGTAAGTGTCTCTCAACGAAGGAGACACTTACTAATCTAGTTCTCACCCTTCTTGCTAATTTAGCAAGAATGATATTTTCACTTCTCGCATAACCCAGTTCTAAACAAATTCTGATACACAAACAATTTGTAAACGTAACTATTGACACTTTTTATTTTTTGGAAAATTTTCTGTATCAAACAAACCAATGCCTGGGAGTTACCGCGACGAAAGCTACTTACGGATTTTTAACAAAAAAAGGTGTGTCACGAGAAAACGAGGAGTTCAACATTAACAGAGATTGTGTTTCATATCCACTTCTTTTCCTGCTTGAAGAAAATTTTTATTTGATGAGAGGTAGAAAACGATCAAATGGGCCCTTAATTTCTAAGTCATGGAGTACAGTGGCAGTCAAGCGTTTAGTTGATAAAGTGCGTGACCTTAATTATTTGAAATTTGATGATTCAGGATTTGTCCGAAACTAAACTGATAATTTAGACAAAAATTTGTACTTTCAACCACTTTTAGAAATGATATCTTTGGCTCCAGGCGTATTCCTCCTTGATGAGATAGGAGCTGAAAAAAAAAGTAGTTTAAAGCTGTCGCAGTCCATTCATTCGATATTTTTATTTTTGGAAGATAGGTTTCCAAAATCTACTCATATTTTAAAAACGGATTTACCACCGAATCTACATTTGGAAACTTCAATTCGATTGTTTCGACGACAAATTAAAGATGTTTTCTTTCCGCATTTGCTAAGAATAGTTTTTTACGGAGACGCGGTTTTTTGTGAGAACACTCTTTATTCTTGTAATAATAGAAGGAGTATTGACACTCTATTTCGAAATTTCCACACTTATGGTATCGATTTACTTCTGTTAATTCCATGGAAGCAAAGATGTAAGGCGCGAGTCAATTATTCTCTACCTATTGATTTTTATAACATTACACGGAAGGTGAGACACCTTCCTACATATAAAGGTGAGTCCAACGTGCCGGGCATCGACTTCTATTTCACCCAAAGTTCGTGCATCCACTATGGGAGATATAGAAACAAATTATTTCTAGCTTCTAGAGGAACTTCCTATTTTTTAAGGAAATGGTTTTATCATTTTTCACTAATTTTCAAACATCACTTTCACTACAGAACCAGATTTAATCAATCATGTCTGGAGCTATTACCTGTCAGCTGTGTTTCATTTCTGGGTTATAACTCAATTGCGCGATCTGTATCAAAAAATGTCCGGATCGAAAATACCATGGGTTTGTGCATCAGTATTTTAAGTGAAGAAAAACTTTATCCTAAGATTCCAATTGTAACCATAATTAAGGTATTGGTGAAGCAGAAGTTTTGTAAAAGTAATGGACGCCCAATTGGTAAATCGGCATGGTCTGCTTTAACAGATGACGAAATTTTAAATAGATATATACAATTTTGGCAAGTCTTTTCGTTGTATTATGGTGCTTCGATGAATCGGGGTAAATTACGTAGATTGAAATATATATTACAGATTTCATGTGGCAATACGTTAGCAGGTAAACACAGGGGTACAATACATTTCTTGCGACGTAGATTCAACCTAGATATACAGAGTCAATTTCTTATGTCTAGCAAATCTGAATCTTCAAAGAATCGTAGATTTTGGAGTCTAAGTCTGATCCGGTCTGTTTTAGAGAAATTGATCCCCCTATAAATGAAGTTTTAAATCTATTTATTAAAAGTTTATTGCGTTAATTTCCGGTCAATTCAGTTTGTTTCAAATTAGTGGTTGAGTTAGTAGCTCTAGTTAGATTTTTGTACTTTGTTGCTAGACTTCGCATATTTACGTAGATAGGAAAGTATTTAACCCGTTGATTGTTTTTTAAAAAATGTGACACAAAAAACCCAACCTCAATTATTATCCCGAATTCTATTATGAATGATATGAACCTCTCTCTATCAAAATTAATTTCTACCCTTGTTCGTTTACCGATTCTACCAGAAATTATTTTAATTTTAAGTTTAGTTGCAATATTAGTAATGGATTTATTAGACAGGCAAAAAAATACAAAATTACTTTACAAAATTTTTCTAATATCCACGTCAATTAGCGCGGGTGTTTTACTATACCAATGGCAATTTCCAATTTTTTTAGAACATTTTCAGACGAGTAATTTTAACAATATATTCAGATTTTTTCTACTGATTCGTTCGTTACTATCTGTTCTTTTGTCAGCTGATTATATACTTTGTTCAAAAATGGCTTTGGCGGAATCTCCGTCGTTTGAGTTAGCCGCAGGTTTAGCAGGGATGGTCCTTTGTTTTGCAAATGATTTGGTAACTATTTATGTGTCTTTGGAGTTCCTGGCTTTATCTTCCTGTTTTTTATCCGGATATACTAAATTGGATATAAGATCGAACGAGGCAAGTATGAAATTCTTATTGATGAGTGGAGCGAGTTCATCCCTTTTACTATATGGCTTTTCCTCATTGTATGGTCTTTCTGGTGGGCAGCTTCAGCTTGATGCAATAGTTGGCGGAATTCCATTCAATCGGTATGCTCCTATTATTTACCTTTCTGTTGCGTCTATTACAGTCGGAACAGCTTTCAAATTATCTCTTTTTCCATTTCATCAATGGACGCCTGATGTATATGAAGGAGTGTGATTCGTTCAGATTAGAGAAATTACGCATCCATCGGAAGTAATTAAACAGTCACAGAATTATATTTCTGACGCATCCCAGAGGCATATGGGAACAACTATAAATTTCCTCAAATTCAGTTATTTTATCGGTAATAAGCTCTTGCCGTATTACAACTATTTTTAAATTTTTTGGAAAATTTTGTACGAGCAAAGCAGAGCAAAGTCAAAACTTTTGTAAAATGAATTAAACATTCATTTTTTATTTATTGGAATTTAATTTATATTTTTTTGCAAAGTTTTATAAAGTTTTTTTATGTAATTCTATTATGGGTAGATTCATTCTGAATGCGTATTAATTTTAAAATTTATTTAAATTATTTATAGATTCGCATACAATTCCTAATGAAAAAATGGGAAATAATTACGAGTTCGTTCCTTCGGAAACTCATAATTTTTTAATAAATTTATTGAATTTAATAAATCACCCTAAA